TTCACCTCCGATCGATCTTAAAACCCAGGAAAAGAAGCGCCGCGCTTACAAAAGTTGCTATTTAGCTCAGTCGAATTAAAACGCAGTTGAGAACAGACAAAAGCCTTCATTTAGGTCTATGACTTCAATCATATGGTTTCGGAGAGGCACTTCCGTATCGGCTGTGAGGCACTTCTTCCTTAGGAGACACGGGCTCAACGAAGGCGTGTTAGACCGATGTTGGCAGCGCTGAAGAGCGTGCTCAAACGACATCCTACTTAGCTGATACAAACAGGCTGACTAAAGTGAAAGGAATGAAGCTGGATTAGGCGTGAGCCTAGGCATCCTACTATTTAGTTCCATAAGTTCCTCGGGTATGGCTTTGCCACGCATACCACGGCTGTTGCCCCTACCGGCAGGATGAGTTTCTGTCTTTCCGGCAATGAGCTTTCTCTTTATCTACGAATCCCAGAAGCACCAGATATTTCGCCTATGCCCGGGGGAAGAAGAACGAAGCACTTTTGGATCACATTAGTGGGCAGTAGCTACTTTACTTCAAGTTAGAAATACGTGTGGCACAATATTGCAGGTATGTAGTCAGCACAAGCACTCATATCTCCTACGGCCATTCTTACATAGCAATCGACCTCGGCCCAGTGAGAAACACAATATCCGGTCAATCAATAGAGCTGGAATTAGTTTGTTCCTACGACTTCGAAAGCCACCAATCTCTTGTGTTCACAGGAAAAGGCAGGGATCTTACTTCCGAAGCCAATCTATTCCGATCCGTCTCATCGCCCTGCTCCTAAAAAAGAGGAGGCCGGGCCATCTCGTAAGCAAATTCCTAGGAGTCAATCTTTTCTTTTGGCGGAATCGGATGTTCCGCCTATCCAGCGGAATGCTACCAATAAAATCTCGTCCCTCTCTCTTCCGGTTCCTTTATTTGGAGTCGTGACTCTGAAAGCTGTTTGTTTAGCCAAGGGCGCCCGTCAATCCAGTAAGGCGAGGGAGCAAGAATGCCGTTTATTGACCCTATGGACCGCCCCAAACATTAGCAGATGGCTTAACCGCGCCGCGGAGCCTTTCTAAAAGATCTCTTTGAAAGATGGGTTATCAAATTGCCATAGGCGAGTAAACCATTGTGAAAGTCATTGGTTGGAACAAGTCGATCCCCACCAGTAACATCCTTCGAATTCTATTCGTTTGCTTCTTATTGATAACACGATTCCTAACACTATTCCCTCCCAACTCGGCGAGCAGCTCTGCCTATATGCATTTCTTCTGGTGACTAGACGTCTGTTGTAGCAACCGGTGAATATACATGCTTTTCAGTCTAGGCGTAACCAGATGCTTTCCCAACGCCGGAAGGCCTTTTCCCAAGGGATTCCTTGCGCCACGGCCATAAGTTGTTTATCAATTGGATGCTCCATCCCTAAATTGACCAATTCCCGAAGCCGGGGTCGACCACGAGTGGCTTAACGAAAGGGACTTCATTTTTGGCTCTACCCCTCCATTCTTTGTTGCTGGATCTTGCCCGTATAACCGTGCGAGGGTAAGGACTCTCCCGTGGATCATTTAACTATCCCAAAAGAAGAGTTCGCTTTTGGAATATATTTCCCATCAGTTGACTCATGGTCTGCTTTCCGCTATTGACCGACAGATGATTCTCGATTTCATTCTCGATCTTAATTTAAGAAGATCGAAAGTAAACCCATTGAGAGCACTTATCCATCCTATCTTGTGGCTGCTTCTTGTTCTTGTTGAGCTTCAAAGAACTATATGATCTTTCTAGGCTTAAAGAATAAGAAAAGCAGTGTCACTTGTTTAAGTCAAGCACAAGTAATTAAAGCAATTGGAGACCGAAAGAATTAAAGTGAAAGTAATCCCGGAACTCAATCTAAATAAGAGTGAAAGATAAAGAGATATTGATTTTGAACAGCAATATTCATAATCGTAAAAGAGCGAAATAATCGTAAGTGTGCAAGCGCGATCAAGCCTTTGATTTGTTGTTGCAGGGTTATTCTTTGTTGTTGCAGTTTGGGAGGGGGCGCACTCAGTCCAGCCATGGAACTTGGGATGACATGGCTAGGACTCTTACTGTGACTCTATATAGGGCGTTTTCTTGCTGCCCTAGCTCATACAGATAAGGAAGAAAGAGAGACTCTATTGCCAGAAGGACCATGCACCAAATAATGACATTGACCAGATAAAGACGTTGCTGAAAGACCAGATATCACACGTACCGAACGACAGATCGACATCAATCCCTTTCTTTACAAGTATGAGTTGATTGCCCGAAAGAAGTAAGTCGCCCAGAAAGAAAGAGTGAAGTTTATTTACAGATACTAGTACCTGAATGACAAGTGACTAAAGCCAGAAGTAAAGTCCCGAGAGACATAAAGATTGACTATCAGCCAAGAAAGATTTACTAGACAGAATGGCCAGTGACAGAAACAAATACATTGACAGAAAGAGTCACCGACCGGAATGACATGTATCCGAAGTCCTCTCCATCGAATCTCATTGAAAGAGTAGGTAGGGGATCGGATATCGAATCTGAAGAGGGCCTTCGAACGTATCTATTTGATCCCCACCTCATTCTCTTTATTCCTCTCCTGGAAAAGCATATAACGGCAAGTGATCTCCAGACTCTTCATTTAAAGATGTTGAATGCCCGGACCCATGAACTCTATTCATAATTACGTATCTAAAGGAATCAGCTCCACCTCCACCATTAGCAGCATTTGAAGCTCCATCTCCTGCATATCTCCCTCTGCATTGCCAGCTAACGAAGCTGAACCAAAGCCATCTCTTCCAGCATCGCCAGACCCAGGCTCTGAACGTTCAAGGAGTCATCCCAGGGCTCCCTCTAATGGAATCCAATGCTTGAACATACAAATAGCAAGACTTCTACTGGGAGGTGGGGAACCCGGCAATACTGCTATTCCTCTATCCGATGGAAGCTACGAAGCATCAAATCTCTCTCCTGACCCAGCCCCCGATCAAGACCAGTTGCGAGCAATATAAGCCTTTATCTCTGCATCTCTATTGTTCCCAATCAAGTGATCCTGCTCCAAGCAGCTCCTTGTCTCTCTTCAAGTCCACCTTCTCTAAAGGCGGAAGGAAGAAAGCCATCAACGAGCCAAGGAGGCGAACCCATGAAAGGAAGTGATCCCTGAACCGCTAGTGAAGTCTCAAATCTCGTCCCAGCAGAACCCCACCTAATGGCTGTTCCAGGTCAGACCTGTCTAGCTTATTCTTCATTACCATTACCATTATCTCGCTGCCTTTAGCAGTGCTAATAAGTTCTCTCTCTTCTGACTCGAGCGATAGCTCAGCTTGGAAGGAACCTGCCGCTACATCTCTCTTTTCCAAATGTGTCTAATCGCTTTGCTTTCTATAACGCTATTTCTCATCCTGATTGGGTGCTAAGCTAAGCGGAGCGGACTCTCGGCCGGTAACTACAGGTGTTACCCACTTCTTCCTTATGCTATGCCCATGTTTTGATCCTGCATCCGTTCGACCATAGTCGTCAAAGAGAACCCCAGTTAAAGGGGATCCAAACCCAGCAAGCATCCTTTTCTTGACCTAGATCGGCCGTATTAGCTTGTTTACCACTCCCACTGGCGTAGGCACGGAGCCCTAGCTAAGTGTAAGTTACCCGGCAATTGACAATGCTATTTTTCTTGCTCATCTATTTCCCAATCTCGGCCAGTCGATACGGAGTTCAAACTCTTTCCCAGTGTTCGGGTTGAGGGAGCCATCTATGCCTGCGACGGAGGGAGATCTTCGACTCCTATAGAAGGAGCATAGCATAGATCTCGGACCCTAGCTAGCCCTCCATGAAGGCGTGAAGCGAGAAAGGTCTACCCCACTACGAACTCGACCTGTAGCGAAGAAGGTGATAGACTCGCGGTAGGATAAATGAGACGAGATGGAATACCAGTCCTCGGTTCATAGATAAAAGCAAGACGAGATCCGACGATGTAAGATGAGACTGGATTGGATCTCCTACGCCTATCCTTCACATGATTGATCTACTTAATAGCCAGTAGGCTATTCTTGTTGAAGATAGGATGACTCCAATATAAAGACTCCGGCAGTGGCCATTGATCATAGTCGTAGCATGGATGAGAGCATAGACAAGAGGACCGACCCTTCAGGTAGCCAGAAGTGCATAGGGCTAGAAAGAGTTCGGAATGGAAGAACAACTTAGTGGAACCGTAGTAGGACCGATAGAAGAGCAAGAGAGAAGAGCTATTCATTCATAGATGACCAAAAAGGCCTTGTTGTGTCCTAAACAGGTGAAGCGAGGCTATCCTTGTGCACGTCGGAAAGCATCCTTCTCGCTATGGAAGGTGTGAGGCAAGATGGTGGTGCTAGGCACAATATGACTCCCTCTATTCGGTGAGTGAACTACTTCATCCTACCGTTCTATGCTTACTCCATTCCGTTCGGACCTCTCTTGGGAGAGCTCCTCTCTCACTCACTTATATAGCTATTAGAGAGAAGGCTTGCTATCCAACCATGCCATGAACGGTCGACAAGAGTGCTGCTTCTGTCTTCTCTGTATCATGATACCGAAGCGAAGGGCACGAGGGAAAGAATCATTCAATGCTAGGGAGCGGGGTGAAAGGATGAGAACCTACTGGCATCGATACCGCCTTTAGGGACTTACTTATTAATTAGCTGTCATCACTACTCTATGGACCAGGGGCTAGCCCGCTTGAGCGATTCCTTACCACTCTTACGCTTTGGAGATTAAGGAAACCATGCTCCACCTTCTGCAGATGAGCCGAATTGAGTCCTTTTTCTTTTCAGAGGTCAGCTAGGAAAGGGGGTGGCCACTATTCTTAGTAGAAGATGCCAGTTTAGAGGATCCAGAGAGCTAAGATTCGATAACGGAAATGACTGCTAAGACCCAGGACCATTCCCTTAGTCTACTAAAAAACCTTTAGGTGAAGAAAGTTCTGCCTCAGTACACGAAATCAATATCGAGACAGCTCAGCCTAAGGAGACGAAGACTACTTCACTATACGATAATCCCAGGGGTTATTACCCACTCCCGACACCTCCATTAGGAAGAAGAGGCGCTCGAGAGACCTTCCCAGTTAGTCAATTAAGGCTTCCCACTCATTGATCTGGACAAAGGGGAGGTCTGATCTTGATCTTATTCCACAGAGACATAGGAAAGACAGAGGCCCTTGGACCTTATGAGTAAACCGGACGAAGAAGAAGGAGTTGACCCTTGACTCACTACCACTGCCGAAGTGACTGGATAACTACGACAAAGGGGCTCAAATCCAGGTGCCTAGAAGCAGCCACCCTTGAAAGAGTGCGTAATAGCTCACTGATCGAGCGCTCTTGCGCCGAAGATGAACGGGGCTAAGCGATCTGCCGAAGCTGTGGGTGGCTTACTCTTTTTTATAGAAGTCTTTACCTTATGACTGCTGCAATTGGAGGGAGAGGCTGGTGAAGGCAGGTTTAGTGTCCTAATAACTGATATCTTGCTTTGAACTGACTTAAGAGTAAGAGGGCCGGTTAGAGTAGATTAGATTTCCTAAACCTAGTCAAGGAGAATACCTCCGCTAATAACTACCTCTTTCGAACCTGAACCAGTACTGAGATAAAAGGAATAAAAGGAGGGCAAAAGCATAAGGTAAGCTCCTCGGTAGCGGGAAAGAAAGAAGCACCTGTTGCGAGCAAGTATGACCAGAACCTTCTTTTCTTCCTGTTCTATCCGCGAGTGTTCTAACGGCGAAAGAGAAGCGGAACTCTCCTTTTTAGTCTCTAAAGATGTACGCTTAACGCGAAAGAGTGTTGGAGGCTAGACGGTTGCTAGCTTGACTCTATTCTCTCCCAGAAGCTTTGTGATAGGAGAATCTTCGTATTTCCACTGGATGGATCGATGGGATGGATAGGGTGAGTGCCCTTCTCCTCTCTCTTGCTTGTCCGAAGACAGGTCTCCAATCCACTGACTAGCGGGATAGTTTTGAGGAAAGAATCGCTATGAATTAGAAGACAGTACCACCCTTCTTCACTCGAGTAGGAGAACAATCTGCCCAGCGTTGACTCAAACCGGTCTTCAGAAGAAGAGCTTCACCGGGCGGTGGGCAACAAGCTCAGGCAGTTCCAAAGTCCAAAGGCAAGTGATTTCACAGCTTTGACGAGTTTTGTTGTTATTAGGTCTTATAGATACAGGGGTGACTTCCACTATCGCTGAGATGTTTGAGAAGTAAGAAGTAGTAAGCGATGATGATGAATATTAAGAAGATGAAAGAGAGTCTTAGGAATAGTGATGATCCCCTACTTAAAAAAGAAGAGAGCTAGGCGATTCATAATGAGAATCTTCGACAGAGATAGTTCCTTCCGTTTAGCAATCAATTAGATCTCGATTGACTTAGCTTGAAGCATGGCTTGCCGTTTGATGCTACTCTTGGGAACATTGATACATCGACTTTCAAGCATCTCGTAGTTGAGCGGTACTGCCATCAACAGTTCCAACATGGACAAGGACTGCTGAACATGGATGGATAGAACGAGAGTCGAACTCGCATGTCTCTCTTTTCCTGTTAGTTCGGAAAGCAAGAAACCTATCTTCATTGACCATAAGGCATATCTTTTTACACCAATTACTGGAACCCCTCTACTGAAAGAAGAAGAGTTTCAGTTTCTACTTTAGCTTCTGAAGTCAGATTGGAATTTATGCCCTCTGGTATCCCGGCTGTCGCCGACCCATTTCAGGTCACACAAGGCTAAGCTCCTGGGAGAGGACTACCTCACTTGACTATAAAAGCAAAGGGCAGAACGAATCTCTCTTATCTATGATAATTCTTGTCTAACTTTCTCTCTTCCTATTGAAATGAATATCGTTTACTAAGAGAATAGTAGAGCTCCGGTAGACTAAACTTCACACTTGACTTTCTTATCGTTCGTCCGTTCCAGGTATTACAAGAAGTATGTAGCTCTTTCTCTTTCTCCTTTCAAGTATTATTCAATTCCCGGGTATAGAGTCACATAGCTCGGTAAGAAGTCAGAACTCAGCTACTACTGAACTCATTAACTCAAGAGCTAGGGAAGGGTACGAAGTTACTTTCCCCACCATCTTCGGTAAGGGGTAGCTCTGGAATCTGGATATGGACTTGAAGAGCGAGAACAGGTGTTGATTTTGTCACGTCTTTCAGTACTCGGAAATAAGTAAAGTACATCAATCGGTATAAGGGCTCCGCATTTCTGGGCACCTCTCAGTTCAGTTATCCGGAAATGAAGCAGGAAGAGATATACATGGCAGCTAGCTGAGAACCCGAATGAATCTCCTGCGCCTCTATCATTTGGCCGAGAAAGGCTTGGCATAATATGAGAGGATAGAAGATAGAAGAAGGGCGCTCCAGCTATGTGCCATTGTCAAAATGTAAGTCTCCTGATAGAAGATACCCAAGTTTTATGATACTTACCTAACTCGCTACTTTTATTCCGCTCGTTCCCTATGGTAGAGCACTTCGTTCATGAGTTGCTATCGCTTTAGCTGTGATAACTATAACTTAAGCTATCTTCTCGAGTGAAAACAGCTTTCCTTAGGATGAGCTTTTAGGGCAAAGTAGAAAGAGCTTATATAAAGCGGCGATACGAAGAAGACAGATGGATAGAGGGATACTGATACTATAAGAGGACCTACTCCTTCTATTCTCTTTCCCATCAAGCTATGCATGCTTACCTGAAAGTCCTTCTTTAAAGGCAGAATTTCTTTCCGGTATGATCTTCCCCCGTTTAGATGATAGGGGGGCTAAGCGGTCGGGTCATGGATCTTGCACTTCACTTGAATAGTGCTTTTGAAATGGCAAAGTCAAGAACCAAGCTGACTGAATCGAATCTCCTGTGCCCTCTTCCTTCTCCTTCATTGATCTAAGAAAACTCTTCCTTTTAAGGAAAAAGGAAAGTGGAATGAATAAGCTCTTCTTATTCTTAGAGTCCTAAGAAAACCCTAGTAGGCCACTTCGTCCTTGTATCCTGGAGTTACCTTAGCTTAAGGAACTTATCTAACTCCAATCAATTCCACGAAAAAAAAAAAATTCTTGTGAGACTTGAATATAAACTTCTCTCCTCATGCGCGCAGCACGAAATTATGTTCCTCGGCCACTGGATAAGGGGAGGAACTATACGCATGGACAAGGAGAAGGTCGGGGCTATCATATTAGCAGTGAGACTCGGGGAAGTCGCTCTAGCCAAGGCGGCAAGCAGAGATTTCAAAAGATCAATGCTTGCCGCCCCTTTCACACACGGAACACGAACCCAATATCATCTTACAATAGGTTAAAACGATCAAAACAAATCACTCTGAAAGCCAGAAACCAGTGCTTTGTAACGCTTAGCTTCTCCTATGCTTGATCAAAAAGACCAGACTTCACCGCTCGGGTAGTGGTAGAGCTGTTCACGATTGAGCTAAGAGAGAGAACAAAGTTGGTTGTATGAAGGGCAAACAGGCAAAAAACTTTGCTCTCTAGTTAGAGTACCCCTCGCGGTATTTACTGATGTATGAGTGACTGATCACATCTCTATTAGTTACTACCAGACGTTATAGCGATCGCGTTATCGTCTTCTAGATCGCTACTTCCACTCAAGTACAGAACTACTAGCCTAACTCCAACTCACGAGCGTAAGAAGAGTTACTACTAGTTACTAAGAAGAACCGAACCCTGCTCTAAGAACTGCTAGGCAAGTGAACGTAGCGGAGAGCCGTTAACCGGCGAGCGAGTGAACGATCTCTGCTAACTCCCGAGCCAAAGGAAGAGCTACTTATAACCGCTCAAGAGTATCAGTTATGACTTATGTAGGCATTCCTACGTGCTCCTCCTTGCCCCCTACTTAAGAATCTAAAGGTTTTGGATTATGTCGTGACGCTTTGGTAACGAAGGTTACCGGGGTCTAGGTTTATGGATGGATTCAGTCAGCGCCAACTCAATCAATATCAACAACATGTCGTTACCGGTTAGGTTAGGCTTGGTTGATGACTTTGTCAGAAAAGAAAGTAGGGTTCGGGGGTTCATTGATTAGTAAACCTCAGGTGCTGGTAAGGTCGGGACCGTGGTCGTCCGTCTCCGGTTTGCCGGCCGATAAGATCTCTGAGATTGACCAGCCAGCTGGGGCTATTCCTTTCTATTGAAAAGGAGTCAGCTGCTTCCTCGCATGGAGGCGAGTAACTTCTATTCTTTTAACTAGCTAGCCATATGAGAACAGAGACATAGAAATTCTTTTCTTACAGCTGCTAAAGGATACCGGACTGCGACCCGACACGAATGCCAGTGGGCGCTATTGCAGTCACATTGGCCCTGCCGCTTTGTCGAACGGAATGCTATGTCAAAGCTCAAACAAATTACCCATTTCTAATGAGACGACTCTTTTATTTCTTCTCTTCTTTCTATACGCTATTCTTCTATCTAGCGCTTTTCTTCTATTTTCTATTTATATGGGAATCTTGTTAAGATTGAACATTGCCTTTCTGGTTCTATTCAACTTTGTTTTTAAGATTATTCCAGTTAAAGGATCAGGCTAAGAGAACGATAAGAGCATAAAGAGAGCCAAGTCATAGCGACTCTTATCATTAAGATTCGCTCTATTATGACAATACTTCTCACACTTTCGTTGACAATCTATGATACTTCATCCCGTGTCTTGCCCCGCAGTGATTTCGACTGGCCCTTGTAGCTCCGGGCGGCGATCGGGACTATAATCGCTAAGGGCAGAGCGTCTCCGTACCGTGAAGGAGACCTCGTACCGTCACTCTCAACAACCAACATGAATGAACATCCTAACGGAGAATCTTAAAACGTATTGCTAAAGCATGATGGAGCATAGCTGAGGGCAGCGGTGGTACTTGCGAATAAGTACCACCCGTACCGTCACTCTTAAGGCAGGAGGAGATACTTTTCTCTCTTCACCTGCAAGGGCTGTTGATCCGTAGGTTTTGTTTATTATTCCGTTCGGCCCTATCTCTCTCTTCCAAGCCTCTTCCAAAGAGATCCTTCTTCACTCACTTCACTCAGAAGCCAATCTGCTTAGAGGGGAACTCTTAGTTCCCTCATCTACTTTATTGAATAGTCGGAAAGAGATGCAGTCGATCTCTCTCTATCTATGATACAGTTCGTGCAATGCGGTAGATTTCAATCTCTATCCCTAAAACAAAGCACTCATTTCACCGTTTAGCTCATCGACTGTTCACCGTTCATTCAGGCTTTGCTCGCTGTAGTCCAGCTCCCGGGGTCATAGCTCTTGATGGGTTGTGTGTGGGAAAGATGGAAGGCTTGCACGCTGACGGTATTGGAAATCGTGTTTTAATCGGTCAAATGGGTTCAGTTCAGTCTCGTCAACAGGGCTTAATGCACGCGATAGGGATGGATGACTTTACGATCTGCTGGGATGAGAGAAAGCAGCAATAGAGCGCCACTAAGCAAGGAATAAAAGACCTGCAAGCGAAGCACCATACATGCAAGGAAGCGTTAGCTACCGATCAATAAGCGAGGAAGGGAGCCTACTAAGCACTTTATTATGACTGGATGCCGCTCTTTCTAGTGGTAAGTAGCTTTTGTAAGCAAGATTAGTTGGGTTAACAACCTCTATATGGGAGCCACCCATTATCAGAAGTTGAGTAGTCTACAAAGTGTGCAACACCCCGTAGGACAGAATTGGGACCGACTACATCTATTTATTGTGACTCAGCTAGCTGGGGAATCAATCCTAGATCTAAAGAAAAGAGTTCAGATCTTGGATCTATAACTTCTAGCGCATCTGCCTTACAGCACGCCTCTCTTTTAGGAGACCTCTCTTTTTACTTCCTTGATCGGGAAACCGGCGAGAGGACGGCATCTGCATAGCACAAGGTCTAAATAAAGGGGTAGTTGTTTCCAGGGACTTACTTTCTATTGCAGACACTTTGAAGCCTTCCTCCAGTCGTGCCGGATAAGCGCTTGAATCCCATTTATTTACAAAAAAGTAGGTCCGGCCCCGACCTTTTCTTTACTCATGTTTAACTGGCCTATGTAACTCCCCCAGAGGCTGTGCTCATAAATGAAGAAAATGACAGCCAATTCAGCTTCTCCTTGCTCATCACTGGACCTTATTTCAGAAGCTTTTATTGTGGGATCCCACTTGGGTAACCATGTGGGTGAGGACCCACCTCTCGATCGCCGACCTGTGTCATAAGCAGACTCCTCTCTTTTTTGAAGTTAGCAAATTTATTTTTATTGAGGAGAGATCCCTAAAATTGAGAATGAGATAGTCACAGGTGCAACCGACCACACGAATAGGTTCCCAATTGTGTTTGAAGACCTCGGATCTCCTCAGTTAGCGGCTAAAAAAGTGAAGTTATTGTAGTTGGAGCATCCCGAGTTGAACCGGCCATAGGGGCCATGTTCAGGCCTCCATCTGGGTAAGATCCAGCAACGCTTTCTGTTGAATGAATAATGGATCTGGATCCCAATGATGACAATGCTCTCGAATAAGAGGGAGTCATCGAATGAAATAAAGCAACTAGGTAAGATGCCTTACCTAAAGCTAATATAGGATGACCTAATCGAGAGGTTGTAGACATAGGCAAAACTTCTTCACTTTAAGCAAGAGCCGGGGCGACTCCTAACAGTAGCGTTATTAGACCAACCAAGGGGGAATATCCATTATGCAAAGGTACGGCCGTAAAAGAGGATAAAGTTGATCTACAAGAAAAATACCCGCTGCCACCAGCAGCGTGTGCCAAAGCAGGAGGTGGCTCTTTCGCTTAGTTACAAAATAAGTAGCAAGGTGTGGGATGCATGATCAAAAGCAGGAACGCGGGTTTCTCGACCTCGTTAGGACGGGACCTATCAACTCTATTTAAGGCCCATTCTCCATCTGTGGCTCGCCCAAGGAGCGTTCCACTTTCATCCGGTAAGCGCCTAGCCAGTCTCTGCTTGGATCCCCGTGCTTATTACCTTCGCTAGAGGAAGGAAGAGATAAAGAAAGTGGCTCAAGCTGAACTTTATCATCTTAGGCGTCTTACATCGATGAAAGTAGATTCTCCGCATCAACGGTAGAATCTTAATTAAATGGAATCGCTGGTTGTAGATATAGAGGTCGTTCCCAGGAATTCTGGACCTAGCAAGGAGGAATTATTTTAGCTTAGATATCCTGTAGTATAGAATAGAAGGACCCCACGTAGCATTATTGTTTGGGTGCTAGATAAAGAAGAAGGGCGACCTACGCGCCCTAACCTGGGGATTTTGCGTATTTCAGCTCTCGTCGTGTTAATTCATTCATTGAAGATTATTGAGTAAGGAATGAAGTAGGCCGTTATCTCCATCGCGGAATTCCGAACTTACCATCCCTTTTAGCGCCCTTAGTGGATCCAGTATTTCAGGCAATGGCTTCTCTTTGAAAAGCGGCATACCTAGGCACGGTCCAACATATACGATCTTGCTGGTGTGCTTTCAGCAGCTGCCGTCTTAAGTATTCTCAGAAAAGAATTGAGACTTACAGCTATATTTTTCATTGGCTGCAGGATTTACAGAGTGAATAGTTGATGCAAGAGCTGGAGCAGAGAAGGCAGTGCTAGTAGCTGGGCAAAGGTCCTATACGTCTGCCATTCCTCAACACATTTCTGTAGACAGAGACTACTTTTATATAGTCGAGTTGACATTTGGCATGAGACAGACGCTTCTAAGGAAATTAGTCTGAGCCTTCCTTCTTCTTCGATAGCATCAATTAAATGGCGCTACTATTGGAAAAGATGGTCAAATAATCGGCTTCTTGCACCGTCAAAGAGGGCGGGAGCATCCTCTTCTGGGCATCTAGATCGATTCCTAAGACCCTCTTATGCGCTACGTCCTACTCCTACTGCAGATAGATGCGCCGACCCGCTTGACTGCTTGACTTTGCCTGCTTTCCTGTCTCAACAATAAGATAAGAAAGGAAATAAGTCCTGCCTAATTCCTTATCCTCCTATAGTCAAGTCAAGGGCGTATTCTCTCCCCCTTCTCTGTGCGCACCGGTAATTCCTTCACAGTGAAAACTCCCTTCGACTGCGAACTCTTAGCAATATCCTTTCTTATATACTTGCAGTTCAGTTCCAAGCCTTCGGCAATGATAAGATAAAGAACCGCTCCGCACCTTCCCTATGTGCAATGCAAGAAGTTCCTTAACAACTCACTAGCATCCTCCTCTGGGCATCTATCTAATAGATGTGTCAAAGAGCGTATTCGTCGCAAACAACCTATTCAACTAGTTGCAACATCTTCTGTAACAACAACAGCCTATTGCATCTTCGATTTCCTGGTATTCAAAGGGGCTACGCGGCCAGAAAGAAAGAAATCCTGCAACCCGAGTATATTGTTAAAGCAGAGTTTCCCCCTGAGCAATGAAGATAGGGAACTTGCCCAAACCAATAGCATGAAACCAAAAGCATACGCTTTGTTCTTACGAAGACTAAGCGGGAAGGATGGTTTGCAAGGAGGTCTACTGGCAGAGCAGGAAGATAGGCAAAGGGGGAAGCGGCTAGAACTTCTCCTCCAACGTAGCTGGTAAGGCTAGTGTAATACCTTATTGAAGCGGATAAAGCTTAATGAAGATTCGAAACTCCAGGTCCTCTTGTCGAAAGAAAGAAGGTCCGCACTTCCCGGAGCTTAAATTTACACGTGCGAAGCCTAAGTCAGTGTATACGTGAAGTTAGGATCCAGTCGCTTTTGAAAGATATAGATACAGATTGAACTTACAAGTAAGATCGTCGCTACGGGCAGCACTTCACTATGCATTCAAGCTCGGCTTCCTCATAGTCTACCTCTCTAACTAGACCCCTAGGCTCTGCCTCCCAGCACCGACTACCAGGAATAACGTTTAGGGGCGAGCTTCCACAAGGGAAAAGGATGCTACGTTGGCATCCGCCTTAAATATTAAATAGTAGAATCAATTTCCTCGACCACGAATGAAGTTTCAGTTACCTACTAAGCGTCCCCAAACTCGAGCATATCATAAATCTCTTGATGAAGTGGCGGTTGCACCATCCAAAGCAAAAGGAGCAAACTCGATTACGAACTATGACAAGGAGAGTGCTTACTCTTATTCTCGAAATGGGCCAATAGGATTGAAAGAAAAGGGTCAGCCTTACTCCCCAAAGGGAACAGTTGCTTCATTTGTGGGCATGGATTAGCTTATATAAGAAATAAGACCTGAGGCCGTCTCATCCTCTTAGGTACATGTCTAAGTACTCGCTTAGTGAATAAGACTCAAATAAGGTATTGGTCTATAGCGAAAAGAACATAAAAAGGGGGAGTTTCTATGACAATGAAATCGGCTTGCTTCCCTCGGACCTTGTCCTTGGCTTAAGGAGTTGCCTTGGCAAAGGGTTTAATTCAGTAAGCCTGCCAATGTCGAGATGTTCTCAGATAGGGGCAAGAATATCATTAGTTCCTTCGGTTTGCTCTTCGAGTTGGGGTTTGCACGGGACTGGCTAAGCCAGGAGTCTCTTTACTTAGCAGCTACGAGTGGAGCTTCTTGTTCTTTTCTTGAGCAAAGCAAGCTTCGTCTTGGACTTCGGCGTCTTCGACTTCGGCTTTGTAGCTGCTTCCTTCGGCCGTTGGGACTTCCGCTTCAGTGCAGGATATACCTCAGCCTCCGGCTTTGGTGATCGACTTCAGCCTGTGTCTTTGACTTTGTCCTTGACTTCGTCTTTGTAGCTAAGGCTGCTTCTTGTTCTTGCTTGAGCTAATGTAGCTATGAGTTGCTGTCAGGGGTTTCCTGCAGCTGATTTAACCGAACCCGGAATCAGTGCTTGCTTGGATGACCTTATCTTAAAGTCGAAATGTGAGATTGAAATAAGTCGATAAGTCGAAGTGTGAGATTGAACCTTTGACCGGTAACCCGAACTAACCATCTCTCCTTCCTCCATCCACTGAAGAGGGAAGTAAGTACCTCGATTCAACTCCTTCTCCTACACCTCTACCTGGGACATATGACCCGAGTGGTGCCATTGATGCTGATGCCGAGCCAATGGGATCAATACCAAGCTACCTCTTTCCACCACATTCTTCTCTTTCTTCTGCTGGATCCGAAACAAAAAATGAAAAGCCTAGCCAACCTCTTCTTCTCTATCCATTGATGATGACCCAAGTGGTGCTATCGACTCATCTGCTTTCCCACCGGTACCGGCCACCATTTCAATGATTTATATAAAGGACTTGACCCGGTTCTGAATATGATCCAAGCTCTGATCAACCGGTACAGAGCCCGCCCAATAAGGCACTACCTGCTACCGGAGAGGAAGGCGAATACCAGTCTCTTTGTTCCCCCTCTTCTCTATCCGGCCCCACTTTTTCTATTCGATCAAATTTCCACCAGTCTTTTCTTCCGCTCCCCTCTAAGCTGCCAACTATCGGTCCAATGGTTCCCCAATGGATCCAAGCCCGAGGTAAGCATCTGAACGAGAGGAAGGGTAATCATCGGAACCAAGAACGAGCGAATCTCCATCTCCATATTCGAGTCCATCGCCTTATACCCTCAATCATCATCCACTGCTTCTTCCGCAGGCGGAACCGAAGCAATCAAATGAACATCCATCTGCCTTTGTCTTCGCTTTAGGTTGAATTCCGTTCCGTCACTTGCTTTCTTCCCTGGGCTGTCAGTCTGTCTCCCCTGCCATTCATTCTCCCCCACAAATAGTTCAAATAGACTGACTGCTCTTCCCAAGCGATCCAGGCAACTCAGTCTTTCAGCATTCTGTCAATCGGCCAGAAACAAGAACAAGCAAGCCTATACCTAGCGCGGGCCCTGTATCTCTAAAGGCTGTGTGCTTAAATAGTGTAAATCGTATAGCAACAATGCTAAACCACGATTTCTCCTCCTCAAATGTTTCCTCCCCTACGGGTTGACTGGTTGATTACGGGGATGCGTGCAGCTGTGCTTACTGCGATCTAGTGTGAAGAAAGGTTCTTAGCCAACGGTTACCGACTCTAGGAGCCCTGATGGTTTGGTTTCTCAATCCGATGCATAACACTGGAAAGAGGGCATAGCTGTATTGCGGCCTTCAAGAGAGTTTTACGAAAGGCGCCTACAAAACCCCCGTTGCCGACCCAACCAGACCGCAGTCCGTTCGCGTTGGGGCACTACTGGTCGTTGATCCTTCCCGCCAATCTGGTTAGTATTCAGTGTACCGAGAACAAACACGATTCTCTTGCTTGATTCAATGAAACGATCTCTGGGGCTGAAGGCTCATTCTTTGAATCCGATGGCGCTTGGAGAACATAGTAGTCGGACTCACTAGATGAAAGACCGTGATTGGTGAAGGGCTCCCGAAAAGGAGGAGCCCGAGCTAACGGCTAATGTTTGGAAGAAGAGTGACGCCGAAGGGAAGTTCTTCCTGTAGTTGCAGGCGAGGAAGGAATAGAATAAAGAAAGACTTCCTTCTTTCACAAGAGGCAGAGAGCTAGGAGCTGCTAATTGATTTACGAGCTAGGCATGGAAATAAGTTGGGTGAAAGGTTACGTTTAGGCATGCGATAATGTAACTCCCTATTGGACTCATTTATCGTGGCTTAAACGGCTTTCTTTGAATTTATGGTCTTTGATAGTCTTAAGCGTAGGAGCAGAACGAAAAGTCGGAAAGCAGTTGTCAGCTAAGCCATTAAATACAGTCTTAAGTAGTTAAGAAAAAGGCACTTAAGTTGACCTGACTGAAAGCAAGGAATAGAATAAAGACTTCCTTGCTTCTTTATATGAGCGGAGAGCTATGACCCGCTAATTGATTTACGAGCTATCTTGCTCTTCTTCCCGAGAACTTGCTTGTGTGGTGTAATTGCGCTCCGTCGTTTTTCTTTCTTACCGAGGATTGAGCGAAGTAGCTAAGAGAAGCTGTGCCTGTACCGAGAAAGCCTAAGACCCCAACTGGAAGAGTTTAGATAAGGAGAGGAGCGTACTAGCCGAAAGGGATCTCGGCACGCAACTACACGTGGAGGAAAGAGAACTCGCGAGCCGACTACCTTAGTCACTAATATAATCGCTAGAAAACGGGTCTCATATCTCTACGGGTGAGCTACTTAAATAGAGGAATTAGCTCCCCGACAGCATTACTTGACTGCCTTTACTTGATTCTCACATGCCTGTTTAGGGGGAAGAGAAGCAGCCTTCGTTGCCCTGCTCCAGAAGCCTATAACTCATTCTATGGGTAGGAATGCGAAGAAGTGAGCCTAAGACAAGCAAGAGGTTGTAAGTAGGCCTAGAAGGGCCAGGTGTAGATCGTCGTAAGGGCCTAAGAGCCTGGATCGACGGTTCTTCCCTCGATAGAACACTCACTTCCTCCAGCCGGTACCTCAATCAGGGCTGGGTTTTCCTATTTCCCTGTAGTGAGCGGCGCCCTACCTCCATATGGTTGGCCTCAGCTATAGTCCGGTGATCCGAAGTGCGAGTGGCTTGATCTCTAAGACTCGCTTTTCCCTCCTCCCAAACTGCAACAACAAGAGCAACAACTAAGGCAACTAAGAAGAGCAACTCTTATTCTTTCTATTCGTTGGCCTATTTGATTATAGAATAACAGAAGGTAGAGGTGGTCAACGGCATGTGTCACCATCCGCCCTAGGGACGTTCTCCTCCTTCTGTATAAAGCGATCGGCTTAACTCCTTGCACTTAGGTGGTGGAGCCTTACTCGATCAATATCAGCATAATAGTTTGTTCAAGGTGTAGGTAAAGAGAGAAGTTTTCGAAGCCCCTTTCTAAGACCTTCCCTTCTCGAACGATTGTTCATCACATCGTCCCGCACCGCATGGTTACAGAAGCGAGCTAAGGCTAGCTATCCATGGCTTGTTGAGCGCCCCTTCCTTCAGGCTAGTTCCGCTCTAGATAAGAAAGCGACCTAAAGCATCGTAATAGACGCAAGAGCAAGCTGCACCCACCAGGTCATACTGGTCAGGTACTTAAGAATCGGCTCTGTCGCTTGGATTTTCCCGCACCGCCTTCTGCTTCGTTGGTTGTTCAGAGAGAGCCCCTCCCTGTAAGGCATGAGGGGCTTTCATAGGGGGTGGGTCTGTGTGTGGGGGCGTGCCATGCCTAAGAGTATAGGACACCGATAAAGAGGCCCCGCTCTCTTGGGCTTCCTTCGCAAACCGATACAGGGAGCAAAGGCCCTAGGTAGATGTTCGCCTCGCTTCTGAACTCAGTGAGTTATAAATAACGCTTTGTGCTATCTCTCATAGTTGTTTAGCTAGTGTCATTGCTACGGTAAGATTTTTGATTCCTTAAGGTCACAGGCGAATTGAACCGCATCAATAAATAAAGAGTTCACATTGTAATGCTGTGGAGGAGCCAATTCAAATCTTCACATTCAGCAGGTATGCAAGTATATAAACAAAATACCTGCTGAAAGGGAGCCTACTAAGCTCATGAATAAGCTATAACTAGGGCTAGTGGAGTTGATAAAGTAATCAAGAATCTCAATGCGCTTAGGAAGAGCTATAAGGGAGAGCGAAGCTTTTTTGAGAATTAGGCTAGCTCGTGGAACGAGCCGCCATTGGCTAGTTGTTATGATCCATATAAATCTCTTTATTCAAAACAATTTGAGTGAAGCTACGAAAGCAAGGCTTTCTTTCCTGTCCGGTCAGTGAGCCCCCTTCCACCACTGTTGTTTTCACCCGTAGAGCTCTGCTCGATCGCCGAAAGGACGAGTCCCGGTCGTTCACGCGTACAAAAAATGCCTTCTTGCAAGAAGCATATTCATCTCGATCTGCAACTATAGAAGGATCTTGAATTGGGTGTACCCCCACCAGAAAGTGGGTAGTGCCTTTCCCGCTCGGTCTTGATATGTGAATCTTAAATCTGAACGAAGGACTGACTCGAACAGATCACAGGCCCCCTGAGCTCCAAAGGAATCCCGCCTTGACTTGAATAGTTTTGGATCCCTATGTCGATTAAGGCCATGCTGTGAAATGGTGCGCAATGATCAAAAGGTCCGTGCTGAAAATCTAATCCTTTGCACGGATTGACTACTCGTCGGGCCGGTTCCAGCCTTCCTCCTTTCTGATCGTAGGCGGACTAATGGTGAGGAAGTGGTGGATAAGGGGGTGTACCATTCAATGCCAGCTCTAGGGTTTGTTCATACCGGTTCTTTCTTCTGTGCTGTGAAAGAATATTTCTCTCCTCAGGTCAATTCTTCTTTCGCGCGCGCAATTGCTAAAGCATTAGGTCTCACCTAACCGGCTAGGGGCTAGTTTGTTTGTTTCGGAGCGCGAAGAGAGCAGAGCAGCAAGCAAAGCTGATGTATTTCACTGCTCTTTTTCCCTGCATTCCTCTATCGATATTGATTCGCCTAAGACTGAGAATGCCCCCTACCTTACTAGATAGGGGGGGAAGATTGCCCGGTTTATGGACCCTGCGAACCTCGCTGTAAAAAAAAAAAAAAAGAGAGATTGCATATATTGCCTTCAATACCAGTAGGAGCTAGGCATGGCATCGACTGACTTACTTAATCGCGATGCTGATTACTCGCACCGACACCCACGAGATGCAGGGATTAGCATCGAATTATGCCTGAATGCCTTCCTTACCTTTAGAGCCCCTATGTTGTTGATATTGATTTCGCAATTAATAATTGGTATTAAGTATAGAATATCGCCTCGAGAAGTCTGATAGCCAGAACGAGTTTACCAGCCGGGAAAGAGGAATTGTGTAGGATCGAACCGAGAATGAATAGAATAGAGAGGAAAGGAATGAATAGAATAGAGCAAATGCTCTTTCTTAAACCCTTTCCCCAGCTCAGTGAGACACCGACCAAATGGTTCAATGACGCAACTAGAGAATCTGAAACAAGGGGGTGAGATACGAATCGAAAAGAATGGAACAAATGCGGTCGATAAGAGCGAAGGGACACAGGTCGATAAGAAGCTCCAGAGCCCTAGCCCTACCTCTTGCTTGCTGCAGCTTGCTGACCCCGTTCGGCCGGTGACGGAACGGATCGAAATTGGAATGGGAATTTGAAAGGGCTCGCTTTGGAATCTGACGGAACTACATGAGACCTAAGTGGCACGGGAGCGGGTCCCCATACATCAGAATGAAAAAAGTGAAAAGGGTGCCATTTCTTTTTTTGAAGGGAAGGTTCAGTATGGCTGCCCCCTTCTGGCAGCCAGTACATAAAGATTGATTCTCTTTTTTAACTATTGGAAGAGCCGGCTACTCACTCATAGTAGTTCTACTTTCTTTAGTTGTTCAAGCCAATAAGTAAAGTGGTAAGTAAGGATAAAGTGGGCTCTTTCTATTTTAATATTTCTTTTATAGCTTCGTTTCAATCTGCCCCTATCGTTCTATTGCTTTTTGAAGCGAGCAATCGGAAGAAGTCATCCACGAAGGAAGGAAGAATCGTCTTGGCTTAGGAATGGGTGGTTTAAGAGCCTTCTCGTCCGTCGTATGAGAAACCTTATTAGGAAAGGAAAGAGCGAGCCACTATGGAAATCTCACCTTCCAGCAGGAAGGCCCGAAATAGGTCTTTTGTCACTCTCCCATCGCCCCGCTAGGAACAGACCAAGCAAAAGGAATGCAATCAAAGGATAGATGAAATAAAGAAACTAGGTTCAGGAACGGAATTAAAGCCCTACCTGCCTGTTTTATTTCTATTCGACCTACGATTGTGATATACATCCCCGATAGGCAGTTTAAGTTCCTTATTTAGCTTCCTCTTATGGCTCTCAACCAAGGTTTGTTCAAGGTTAGCATATATTAAAAGAGGTTAGAAGAGATAGGACAGCAAAGAATAGATTAGATCGAGCTATCTCTTGTCCTGTCGCTATGGTAGCTAGTCGAATGTAGGGTAGATGTATCTTTACTTCCTTACCTTACTGTTAGTGGTATAAGGACTCCCTCCCAGCTTTCTTCTTTGTAGTTGGATGTAGCTATGGTAGGTAGGTTCAGGAGCAAGCTAGCTGAAACTTGCTACTTGCCTGTAGTTTTCGAGCAAGGAAGGCTAGAATTTCTTTCCTAGTTTGCTTGTGAGCGAGCAGTGTCCCGTTGTATACTGGGATGCACCTGTGTATAGCAGGATAGATAAGACTCGATTTTATCTTGCTTCTAGTCGAAGATCTAAGGAAAAGAGAGTTACATGAAGTGGGCTTTCTGCCAACTCAATCGAGCATGCAAGATGGATTCAATCTGAGCCCCTACTGCCTACAGCTATTACACAAGCTGGTGTAGAATAAGTTTTTCTTTAGATCCATCTATGGTAGAGAGAGCCGGCCTCTGGCTGTGATTCCACCTCAAGCTGCAATTTTCTTTTAACTGAAGCCTTCTTCCTCAACAACCTTCTCCTCTCTGGGTCCTGGATAGCTTCGGTGACTGGGCTTCTACAGATGTTCCGTTCCCTCTGCAGGCTTTTTCTCAGACTTGGACTTCTTTACCACAGGCACCCATTGACCAACTGGTGGCACAGGTACTTTCACCGTCTTTTTCTTCTGTGTCAGTGTGGTTCATTCGTTAATCATATCCCAATCCAGGATTTCACTATTGGGCAGTTACAAGATCGAAGCTTGCTTTGAAATCAAAAGGAATCGGGCAATCGAGATGAATTGAATGCTTAGTTTTGACTTCTTCGATGGATTATTTATAATAAAAAAAGTACGTTAAGCCTTCTTACTACGCTAATCCAAGTACTGGATCATATCTCTCTCCCTTTTTGCCAGCAGATAGATGGTTTGGAGTAAGCGCACTACAGAAGACTAAGATGCAAGCCGGAACTAGAACTAGAAAGCTCAAACAAGGAAAGCTTTGTTCTGCGCTAGGATCGCTTAAGCCGCATTGGAAAACAAATTCCTTTCTGTTGCTTTTTTCCCGGCCGGCTTCTGTGTCACGGTCACGAACACTTTTAAGTCGATTTTGGCTCTTCATTGGTGGGTGATTTAAACCCTTTCCCTCCTCTATCTATCACGCCAGAGCGATATCCATTCAAAGCATAAGCAGGGGAATAGGTGATCGCACCTAAGGCCTTAACTAAAATAATATTGTATCCTGGGTTGGACCAACTCCCATATCTTATTAGCAAAAGAGGAAACCTGCACGAGCTCTTCTTCTAGCTTCTTAAGCTAAGACTCTTTCCTCCATCCCAGAATCTTCACCTAATAAAAAAAGCTTTTCTTCAACAGCCTATAAGTCAAGGTCGTGATTCTTTCAATTTAAAGTTTTTGTTTTTAACGTTATTAGAACTTAACAGGCCCTTCTTAGATTATTTATATTGATTCCAGAAACCCTGAGACAAGAACGATCAAGCTTCTTCTTCTTTGGTTGATGGACAAATACACCTATAAGCGTCAAGCTGTGGATATTTGATCTGATTGATTTCATTTCGTTAAAAAGTTGTCTAGGGCATACGGTCTTCTCGAACAGGGTAGGACGGTGCCTAAGCCTTTTTCAACTAATCGAAGAGGGTGAGCCGCCCCCATAAACCACGTATTCCTCACTCACCTAAGTCCTTCCGAATAGAAATTAAATAGAAGAAAACGTTCGCTAACAAGAAAAACGTGGTCCAAACATTCTTACCTCGCCTCTAACATTCTCTTAGGCTTCTGCCTATACCATAAGCTTATCCCTTCGTTCTTGCTTCGCGACTCGGCTCTAAAACAGGAATCGCTTCAGTGGGTCCTGATCTTTTGTCGAGCCCTGCTTTAGTTTCTGGTTTTCTGGCATTACTTAATAAAGGGTGAGGGTTGTTAGAATGATTTCGTTCTCTACTGGGCGAGCTTTAGAGAAGACTCCAAGCTTGACCCCTCCCACACAGGGGTGACTGGCTAGGGATGGGAGGAAGAATAGTCACCACACAAACTCTATACTTTAAAATAGCGTCAGAAAAAGAAGACAAAAGAATCGAAGTTCTCGAAGAAGCTGTTATAGCAACCTTTACCTGTTTGCTTCCTCCACCTATAGCAAGGGGACAAATCATCCTGTATGAAAGACTGAACCTACAAAAGCAAAGGACTGCTACAAAACCTTAAATCAAAATAGGGTTTTATGCATTAACATTCCATTCAACTAAGCAAATTAATCTATCTTGAATGTGACGTGGATACGATGAGGGGAGTAAGCTGGTCCTAGTCTAACTTGAATTGCAATTTGTGCGGATCAGCCAGAGACCATCAAAACAAGCAGGTAGCGGGCGGGAGCAGCAGTGGACTTAGTGGGCAGTTAGAAGGCACAAACGGGAGATCAAATATGTTGCATGCTAATGTGGAATTAACCACACTAGATGCGAAGGAACTTAAGGGCTTACGGTAGTTACCCGAGGGGGAGAAAGAATAGGCAGAGATTGAATAACAAATGCATTAACGGATAGGGGATAGAGTCGGCAAAGAGCTTGGCTTGGATAGGTGTTCGGATCTTAGTAGAAGATAAGAAGTTCTCGGGTGGGAATGCTTGTTGACTCAGTCTCTGATTCCAATAAGCGACTCGGAACTCTGTTCGCGGTTAGCTGATAATGTTCTTGCTTCTTGCCAGTTAGCTCTCATTAGCTCGAAAGGGACTCGAAGGTATAATATCATATAGTATGACAACGGAACCATTAGCATAGATAGAGGAGTTCCTTATCCCAGTACTAGGGCGAAGGTGGCGAATGGCATAACTACTTCTTTCTCTTTTTACGAATCGTAGTATAGTAATGGTAGAATCCGCTATTTTTGAATAAGCCCAGAGTGGTGGAAGTATATAGTATGAGGATCAAATCTCTTTTTGAGGAAGCAACTAATGGTCCAGGAATGGGAGCTGCTATTGAATCAGCGGAAAAAAGCATCAAAGCAGAGGAATAGCTATCTTTCACAAGCAATAGAGGTGCTGGAGCTTTTAGATAGAATGAGATATTGGGGCTGGCTTTCTTTCTCGACTGTTTAGGAAGAGATAGCTGCCATAAAGAGGGAGTGAGATTCGGCTTAAGTGAGTTCAGTGCCCCGAGAAAATGAGTTCGCTTCGACAGCGAGTTAGTTCAGTGACACTTGGGTATCAATCAACATAAATAAAGTACGACCGACACTTTAAAGTCTTTCAAAGGGTCCGGAAATCTCATAAGAGAAGACAGATCGTAGCTAGAGCTAGGATTCACGGTATCCCGGTTTAATCTCTGATTACCTTCTTCTCCCGCAGCGCACCTTAGGCATCATGGATGAAGGAACACCAGGCATGATTCCAAGTGTTAATGTGAAAACTAGTGTGCCCACTTTATCCGCCTTGCAGCCTGTCAAGGGAGTCAAGAAGGACGACGAAACTTTTGTGGCCCACCATTTTTGAAACCCCCTCTTCTCGGGCGATAGGGGTTCCTCTTTAGACTCCGAGGCTCGAGTTTCTTGTTTGATCTGCCTGCCACTGTTAGAAGACCACACCACAATATTCATCGTCTTTTTCCTTTTGGGCTTAATGCTCTCAATGATGAATCGATCATTCGCTATCCTGAGACGACGGAATGGAAGAAAAGTAAGGAAACCTGCGATGGCTACTGAATAACCTCCTTTGACTTTTAAAAAAAAAAAGCCTTTGACCTTTGTATTCGTTCGCCAAATCTTGTTCAGTTCCATCCAAGCTCGGTTTTGTCTGAATCTTCGTGGAAGAAGAAGAAGCGGTTCACCAGCCACTACATCTGTGGATCCCACCAAAGAATTAAACCTGGCGGCTGCTCGCTCTTTGATCAGTGATTCACCGGCCACTAGATTGATGAATAATCTCTCCAAAATCCGCTTTTTGATCAGTGATTCACCAGCCACTACATCCAGGGATCCCACCTTATTCTCAAACCTGGTGGCTCGGTTGATTGGCACTCCTGTAGGCTCATCTTGCATACAAATTCTGGGGGTCCCAAGTCCTGCATCCACCAAGAATATTTCTTCCCTTAAGCGTAAAACTGCAGATTGTGAGGCGTTTCCACTACATAAGAAAAAACTGGAATTAGATCTTGGAAATGATCGACTCAAATAGATGCTCATTATATCTCAAATAGATGCTCAGCTCATTATATTATATATATAAAGAAGCTTGTTTTTCTTCCTCCTCTTCCTATCAAAAGCATCCAGCAGAGCGAAGAACCCTAATTGAACTACTTCTGACTTTCTACCGCAAAAATTCATGTACCCAGGTGGTTTTAGAGTACGTATAGCGTGTAGAACGGCATATTCTAGTGCTATGTTGTAACACTATACTAGGGATTTCCATCGTAAGATTTGCGAGATCTGTTGATGTGCCACTACCCTGCCAGAAAGCTATTTCAAATAGAACCCTCAGGTAAGATACCTGAGAAGCCACTAGCACTTGTATTACTCTATAAGGGGGATACTTATGTAGGAGTACTTTTTGCCTCCCTTCCTCTCTCTTAACGACCGGACATCTATCTTTCCTACAGCAACAAGAGTCACTTAAGGAACTCTTTTAAGTGCCATTAAGTCCGACTTTCTACCCCGTTCAATCGGTCTCCTCACCTGAGGCGACCTCTCTCTCTCTAGTACTTCTTCTCCACCTTTTCTTATCGGCAGTGCCAATGCCTTACTTGGAGTCCTTGTGCATGTTTGGAGAGAACCCATGCATGATTCCTGCGGCAACAAAGGGAATGGTGATGGTGGATTGCTCTCAGCCTTCCTGATCTTGATTGGGACTCTAAAGCATAGCAGGATAATTCCGCTCTCTCATAGCTTGCTTGCTCCCTTCTCCTTTTGAAGAGCTAGGCTCAATATTGGTCTCAGTCAGTTAGGAGTTCCATTGATGACAGACATTCCGCTAAGGATAAGGATCCAAGTTGCTATCTTAATGCATGTGATTGATAGTCCGTTTTTCAGACCTAACTATACCTTTCCTTCCAGAGTGAAAGGGCAGCTAAGAATTGCGTGAGACCCATCTGAGGATAGACTGGATGTCTTGGGGTAAAAGTAGTCGTTTGAAGGTCCGAATTGGCACATATTCTTGTCGTATTGGTTGCTTCCCAAGCCTAATCTCCTCCCTTTTCTTCTCGGCCTCTGAAGGCTGCGGCCTTAAATTACCATTCTGATAACAATTTGAATCAGCATGACCCGCAAGTACGGCAGTAAGGCATTTTCATAAACCACCGATTGATGCAAAACAATATCTTCGCGCAATCTCTGGCCGCCAAAAGGTAGACTTCCACGCACCATGCTAGGACGTGTCTGGTCCGCTGTAGGCTCATCCATCTTAAGCAATAATTGACGCGCGGTGAAAAAGGTGCAATGGTAACTCCGGAAATCCAATCCAAATTGGCGCAATTGATGACTCCGTTTTCGTATCAAAGTCTGCTGTCCACTTAAATACACGCATAGGGGCTCCTTCTATCATCCAAACTTGTCGTGTCCAAAGTCTGGTGTAATCTTCCATATTGGAAAGCTTAATAACAATATGTTTAAAGTTAATAAAACCAATCTGATATGGACCCGTTAAACCGAACCCTGCGAAAGGCTGTTTTAGCGTAGCGAACTTCGGACATCCATTGGTGAATTTTCCAATCAAGGCTAATTTCAGCCTGTATGATTCCCATCATACAGCCTTGACTACTGAGAACACTCAGGGCAGTCAGACACTAGACTCTGGTTACCCAGAAGTTTAGTGGCGCTAGAACTTTACAACGGTTCCAACGACGGAGAAAATCCCAGGCTGCGAATATGGTACCAAACCTAATCACAGTCTGCTCATCCTCTGACGCACGTTCAATCTTTCGTGCGGCCAAAGGAGGATGGATAATCTCTTCCAACGGCACCGAGAAGTCACTAGACACACGAGCATACCAGGCAATGAATCGGCAATGAGCGGATACTAAAGACTGAATAGTCCACTCAAAAGCTTCTTCATTACCTTCCCAAAAGAGACGACACTGGTCGAAAGATCTCTCATCAAGATCTTTTGGCTTTATACGTCTCAATATGAAATCCCGTACCGCCCAGTACTGATAGCAATCAAGTACCCCAAAAGGGCACCCGAGCCACAGCACCAGAGGCATAGGAAATATGCCCGAAGGGCAGTGCATCGCCAACCAGTGTCTACGCCATCGACGACTAAACGTCTTAAAATTGGCTTTGTTGTAGACACGGAAACCACCACCTCTCAAGCGGACAGAGGTCCTTAGCGACATTTGTCCGCCAGAACATAACTGCTTGAAGATGCCGGGCGACGAATTGCTAGAGCAAAGCCTGATGCATGCAGTGGATACTGGACTCAGGTCCACGGAACCACAATGCACGAGGAATCTCTTGGCAAATTCGCACGCACCGCGGTGAGACACAAGGGTTTTCTCGAGAGATATAACAGCTTGTGCCTCACTCATGATATCCCGATAAGCAAGGGCAACCTTCTCATCGGCGATAACGATGTCATCACCCAAAATAGCGTAGTCTAAAAACAACTTCTTCCCAGGCTGTGCTCGCCTGGCCGCTAACCACACCAACATATGATGTGTCAATGTGAAGACGGGCCACGAAGAGTAAAAGCCGAGAGGCTGACCTCTATTAAAGCGATGGCGTTTAGCACGAAGGGGATTCTGGAGTCGCTCGGCAAGAGGTCCGTAGCCGACTTCAGATCGAAGGAATACATAACTCTTCGACCCTGAAGTCGTCTTAACGGGGCCAACTGATCGTATGTACCATCAGTTGGAAGCATCCTCAGAACGCTCATTGTCCAATCATGGAGAGGACGAACAAGATTCTGAAGGATGGGGTTCGCGATAGCGAAAACCCTAAATTTATTTCCCCGCTGCTTCGACTTTCAACCCGAACCGACCTACCTCAGCGCATGTTTGCTGCCTTGACCATACCTTATAACCAGTATCGCCAAGGGACGACACAAGAAGTCCGAAATATTTAGAACCTTCGGTCGCTCTAGGTACGCTGCACTGTACCATATCGGCAAACACAACGCGATGCGCAGCCCACACCGAAGACCAGAACTTTTACCCATTCTCATTTCAAGAGGAAGGCATCCTTGGTTAAGGTATAGACCGAAACCGGTCCAACTGGTCAAGAAAGCAGCAACCGTCCATTTGCCCTCATTTCACAGGTTGAGCGAAGCTTAGGACAGCATTCTGCTTTCATATGCATTTCTTACAGATCGGGATTCTTCGATTACAGCATAGCTATCATCAGAAGCAGTACTTCCGAGTCACTCTATAACTGAGAGCTTGTAGTTGGGGATTTACCAGATCTCTAAGATAGAGTCTATCCGACGTATCACCCGTAATTTGGAGTTCAAACGAGGCCTCAACGGGATGGGAACTTCTATTCTACCTGGCTTATTGCGGACTATTGAAAGCAAAGTCAGGACGAGAAGGGTTGTGGAGCTTTAGTTCGGCTTGGCAGGTCTTCATGGCATGAAGAACCCGGATCCAACAACCTGAGCTTATGCCGATTCTGATGCTCCATCTGATTAAGCGAACTCTTCCTCCAGGATGCTGACCAGGATATGGAAGGGAGGTTGAACCTCATTCATAAGCTTTCCCTAGGTTAGTCATATCATCCCTTTGGTCAGCCCCCTTCCCAAGGAGACTTCCCGCACTCCTTTGTCTAGACATTTCAGATCAGAGTTAGAGGTCTAGGAAAAGTAGCAGGTCTTACATGCCTGAGAGAGTAGTTCAGAGTCAAGGCTTTTAGCTTCACGCCTTAGCAAGCAGAGCAGCTACCCGGGCAAGGCATAGTGTCCCAGTTAATCAGTTCCTTCGATTGCTATTCTCTCCCAAGGTATGCCCTCTTTTTGAACTGAGATCACATGATAGCGGGCCATCGACTGAAGAGCCTGAGGTGTGAATCGGTAGTTCTTTCTGTCCTAAACTGGTGAAAGCCCGTAGGAAAGGGCTTAATGAGGTCGGTCAAGGTGACCATCAATGCGGGTTCGCATGGCTTTTCCACAGGCTCTTGCTTTCCATGTCAAAGAGAAGGCAATTGGCAAGAGTACCCAAGCGATGACTTCACTTCGCTCTACCATACACATGGCTAACTATTGAATGTAATTGGAACTCAACCCTTGAAGCTAGTAAGTTCCTTTATTAGCGGCTAGTAAGTTTACTGGCTATCCCGGAAACCCAGGGAAGCAATAATAGAAGTCCTTGAAATGGAAGTAGCAATAAATCAACAAGAGAATGAAGGAGGAAGCGGAGGTGATATAGTTTATCCCGGAAGGGCTCAGTCCGTGGTTAGTTGATCGAACCGGGGATCGGTAGTCTACTCAACGCTCTGCTCATCCCCCTTTATCCATTATCTTAAAGAAGCATCCTTTGGTTGCCCTATAAAGGATCATTCTAAAACGAATTTCATTCGGAGGATTAGCAAAGCGTTGACTGAGTAGTTCGCTAATACGATGCAGCAAGAACGCACCTTTATATACCCTTATAGGAAAGGACCCATTATCCGGCCTGTACGAAAGAACTATGTTGAAAGTCTATACCAGCAAAACAAATATGTGTGATTGCTAACCGTCTTTCTTCCGGAGTGCGTTACTCCGTTCAATCGGAAGGCTCACCCGGAACAAGCGTAACGAGGGGCCTTACGCGAGTAGCGACTAAGGCCCGAAGTGAAGCGATAACGATAGTGCTTCGGTCGGGTTTAAAGAGCTACTTAAGTGCAGCCCTCTATTCGGAATGATTCCTTTCCGCGTCTTCCCTGGCACCGGAGATAGAAGAAGATGGCTTCTCGGGCTTCCCTGTTCCATCGGTTATCTGTTGGGCTTGCTAGCGGGTGTGCATTCCTATTCCTTATGCACTTGGCTTGCTTCTTCAGTGCGGGAGTAGGACAAAGGAGAAGGGAGTAGTCACTTGACCTACGGAGAGGGTAGGGTGTATTTTGACTGTTCTTCCTGATGCTAGTAATAGCACACCTGATATAAACTACAACTATCCAACATAAGACAGTAAACAAGAAGGAAAGAAACTAGCCAAAAAGAAGGAATAGAAAGAAGCAAGGGTTTTGGCTGGTTGGTAAGCGATGGATGTGATCTTGAGAGCCTTACTTTAAAGCAGAAAGCAGTCCGGTCGACTATTCTATTATATTAAAGGGCTAATGATCTACCTTTTGTTTGAACTCGAATGCTCTGGCTTAGTCTCATTTTCATCATCGAGATTGGGTTTTCAGTATACCTGACTGTATCAAAAAGAGAGAATTCATTTCTTATCTTCTTATAAGAGAAGTCATTTCTTTGGTCGATTCTTTGATTGTAAATTATCTAGAAGTAGATTTATATAATCTCACCCACTCGACAAATGCAACAAAGAGGTCCCCGAATTCACTCACGCCCCAAGCACCTGGAAAATAAATAGTAAAAAGAAGTAAGTCATAGGTGCTTGTGATAAAAAATTGGATCATAAGATCCATAATCATTCTTAATGCTCTGTCTTTCATACCCAAAGAGTGTTTCCTAGTCAAGCCCTTGATTTATTTGCCTGTTCCTAAATTTAGGAGCTCTCTCACGTCTTCGTGATACTAACCCAAGACTCTTTCGCGAAGAGAATAAATAAACGAAAGAAAGCATAAACCTGTTCAATAGCTCTTTCCAATATAAAGCGTAACGGCTAGAGAAGGAAGGAGTTCAGTCGTGAAGCTAAGGAGCTCTAGCTTTCTACACTGTGAGCTAGGCCAGCCGTGAAGCGCAACGAGCTGAGCTGATTGCTTCGATATGAGGATAGCGTAACCAAGGACTTCTGGCTTCGAGGTGAGTCTAGTCATTAAGCTAAGGAAGGACTTCAGTCGTGAAGCGTAACGAGCCAGTCTAGTTTGGCTGGCTTGAAGCGGAACCAGCTTTCCCCGGAGAGCGAGTGAAAGGAAGGCGCCTTCGTCTTGGGTGGAAGCGGAAGGAGCAGTAGCTTTCGAGACTAAGAGTGAGTGAAGCTAGACTGAGAGCTAGTGAAGGCGTGACGGTGGCGTGAAGCCTTACGAGATCTAGTGAAGTAAAGCGTGCTATCCGTTGGCTTTCTAGCAGTGCGTGAAATCGCTCTTTGAAGGCCGTTCCGCATGGTATCGCGCGAAGCGCGGGCGAGGAATCCTCCGTATATTTGTCGGATATGTCGGACCCTTGCTCTCAGAAGAATGACAGGACTAGAGTCAAGAACGTGAGTGAAGTGCATAGAATTCAGTGCGGTGACGTGAAGAAAGGGAAGGGACTCTCCCTATCGGCCAATGATAATCAAAGGCACTCAGCTAGAGTGGCAAGCCAACCAACAACCATAAGAGCTTGAAGCACGTTCCGAATCTAAAGAAGCTAGCAGCATAGATAGCTAGACCAAAAGCAGACGCAGCACCCGAATCAATCCGAAGAGGCAAAATCATCCTATGAAAGATACGCTTACTCAAAAGCATTTGAAGCAGCTGAATCTAAAACAACAGAGACTGAAGCACCCAAATCCGAAGATCCGGAGCGGTGGGCAGAGACAGAATCCAATTATTTTCCGAAGAAGGAGGTTGGTCTAGAACCATAATAGGAAGGAATCAATAGGAGCAACCGCTGGCTGGATAAGAAGCAACTGAAAGATACGCTGAAGAGGGGAAGAGTTCCCAAGAGAAGGTTGGCTCGTAAGTAAGCTCATCAAAAGTGCTCCACAAGCGCGCAATCCATAGAAGAGCGAACGAATAAGACGCATTGAGAAAGCAGTGAAGGTCTTTCACTTATGTGAAGCGTCGGCTCGGCCGGGTTCAAAAAGTGTCTCCTATTTATAAAGAGGTTACTGGTCCTGGTCAGAGAGGTTTTTCAACCTATACTGAGAAATGGTGGAAAAAACAAAAAAGCAAAATTCCACCAACTTCTTATGAAGAAGCGGAGTCCGCTGAAACATACGAAGAAGCATTCGAACCAACAGTTCCAGTTTCTCCCGCATCTGAATCTGCATAAAATATAGGGTTTTTGTAAGTCTAGAACAGATACTGAGGTGGATTCCTTTTGGATTGGAATTTCCATATCCAAAGTCTTAAGCAGAAGGGTGGGCTCGGGCAAGGTTTGTTGGATCGGATAGGGAAGCAGAAGAATGAATAGATAGAACCGAAGCCGAATCCGATGAATCATATAAAGCACATGAAGCAGGCAGATGAAGGATAAGAGTAGAAGACAGCTAAAGCTTTCGCTTTTGCAGAGGATAAGGGTTCGAAGGAGTTGATGAGGCGGAATAGGGCAAGAAGCGCCTGACTACAAAGGCAAGAAGCTTTGTTTCCAGCCTACCTAGCAAAGCTAGAGCGGGAGGGTCTGAAAGAGAAGTAAGAGATGGAAGAGAGTCAAAGCACGAGGGAACAAGGCCCCTTACGTGAGAGGGCGCTACGGAATGATTCGAACTGATCTCGAAAAAAATACCCTTAGTAATCCCATGTCATGATATCAGCAACTTGATCTTGAGAAGCAATATGTCACAGGCCCTGATCAAGAAAGAAGGTCAAGCTTAGGAATTTATTTTTTGAATGAAACTTTTTCACTTGTATTGTAAAAGGGAAGGAGTCAATAAGCGCGCAACGAGCTCTTCGCGCCATACTGCTACTGTGCCGCTTTGGCTTTGGCGGAAGGTTGTCCGAAAGGTGCTGCTTTGTTTGTGGTTTCGACCGGAGTTTTTGATCTGAATGATGCTTAAAGCCTCTCATTGGGTTTGTGTTTAGTCACGCACCTCTCTCTTGGTGTCCCGTTGAGTGGTTTGTTTATCTCTGGTTGTCTCCTTGTTGGGAGGTTGGTTTCAAAGCTTTAGTCTTAGGTTGGCTCTCCTTAGGCAAAAGAAAGCAGCTACGGCAAGATTATTTCGCTTCAAACTGTGCCCCACTGCTGTAGTTTACGTGACAGCTGGATCGGTTGGTTCGTGCTTGCTTTGGCGGGCGAACAAAAGCCTTCTTTGAGGTGAGGAGAAATCCTTTTCTGGGCTGGTATCTGATAGAGCTGTTTTAGGCTTGTGTGGTGTCTCTATCGAAGTTCAAGGTGAAGCTTTCCGAGCTTGAAGATTGAGATGGCGAGAAGAGCAATAGAAGAGCTTTTTCTAGCTTTGAAACAAGGGCGGTGAGAGGGGAAGGATAAGAGAGAGGTGAAGTCCAGCTCTTTCGCCAAGAAATGCAACGAGATGCCTTTTCTTTCCACTTCAAAAGGCCTTCCAAGGCTAGTCATTCATCTGATGACAATACGACTAGTCGCTGACCTTCTTTCTTGATCAGGGTCACTTCCTAGGGCAGCTCTGTCGCCGATCGAGCACGCTGCTGAACTTCAGGAGTCATCTTTTCCGTTGAGGCTCAGTCTTGACCACAAATCTAGTGAGGCTCAGTACAACTTATAGCCAATCTCGAACAAGAGTCGACCCTACGGAAGCAGTAATGAACCCTGAGCTCTTCGCTCCGAGTTCAGGAACGAAAGCCAGGCTAAGCCAGCAGCAGCACTACAATCGTCGCCTTCCGGAGCTGGTGGAAAGAGAGCTAACTAAGGAGGCTCAAGCTAACTCGACTGATAAGGAGAGGGAGGAGGCTCAAGCACACGAGCCCTAAGATAATCAATAAGCAGGATCTACGGCGCTCTTTGACTTTACCAATTCCTTCGCTTTAGCCAGTTGAGCTTTTGTTTTACAAATAGGAAGACTTTGCTTCCAAGACAAGAGGCGAGATCAGACACTTCAATTAATGACTAGACGACTACTAAAGTGAATAGTTCATATTAGAGCGAGCCAGCTTCCGAGCTAGCTCCGGAAGTAGGATTGCCAGGGAAGCTATCACAAGCTCAGCTACCCGCGACAGGAACTAAACCACCCACAGGCTGCTTGGCTTACTTAGAGTCTGGGCTAGAGCTCAGAACTCAAAACATGGATGGGGGAATGGAATACTCTAAGGCGGGACTTTCACTCCTAGATTCATAAGTCAGAATGTTTGAATCCGCTGATCAGGAAGAGAGAAAGGAAGAGGGCTTTAAAGACGACTGAAGAAATACGTGACCTACTAAACAGCGAGCGGAGGACAGAAATGACAAGCTCAAGCAGGTGAGACAGGCCCTAATCCATAAGCGGGAGAGTAAGTTCAAGATAGGATCGGAAGTTCTATTATGCGAGTAGGGATCGGTTGGGCTTTGTTAGTCTAGCCTCCGGTCAAGGATCGGTTTGAAGATGCGAGACTGGAAGGGAGAAATAAGCGGTTAAGTTAAGTCGGAGAGGAATCGCAGGAGATTCGTGAGTAGGTAAATTCACTAATTTAGGAGATTCAAGAGAAGATGAAGGAAATGGGATCGCCAGCTAAAGCTGTAGATCCCGAGCTCGGTAAGCCAGCCCACCCCAAGATGAATGAGTGCTCCTCTCCTATCCCGACTTACTACCCTAGGTTGAGAGTTTGTAACCAGAGGAGGGTTCTACTTGTTGATTTTCCCATTAGTGGAAATCCAGTTTTAGATCTTTTTACGGGCTAAGATGGCCTTTGCTTTCAAGTTATCAAAGCCGGGAACTCTAAGTGGCTCACTTAACGTGTTTGAAGTGAAGAAATCCAGTGCGATAGATGTCATTTCTAGTGAACCTAGGAAAGCGCTCATTCACCAGAATTAGGTTGGAGCAGCGGTAGGGCAAACCCAGTCTCACTCCAGCCTATGGTCTACTCAAAGGTTGAAGAGAATAGGTCAGATGGGTGATATCAGACCCTACTATATCCGTCCCGTAAAGATAGAGAATAAAGGTGAATAAAGAGTTCTCATCCTGTCAAGTTTAAATAAAGAATCTAAATAGAAGGTGAACTAAAGAGTGTAATCTGGGTTACAAGGTATAGGTACAAATAAGCTTCGTTGGAAAGTAAAGATTCGACTCCAAGACTTGTATCAACGGGCAACAGCAATAACTAAGGTCCCCAATGAATGAGGCGTGTTCAAATCCTTTCAGAAAAGAAGTAGCTCTACTCCTGAGGGAATGGAGCGACTGAAACCCATTCAGAGGCTGACTATTGAGGACACTAGCAATAGGGCCCATTATGACTTCTTCTTAGTCACGGGACATCGATATCTCGGGTTAGTCACGCGCATACCTTTTCTTGCTGACATATCAAAGAAAGAGAAAGAAATCAGATCAAAAATCATAAAGAAAACATATCGGGAAAAAAGAACGGGGCAAAACACCCTGAACGAACAGAACGCCATGATCACGGTAGTTTGGCAATTATGTAAGCATGAGGTCGAGAGCCCCTAAAACATTACTATCCGGTTGGCAAAAGAAAGAGGCCAGTCGATCTAGGCAAGGGCTCCATCGATCGAACGGTGGATGGCATCGCCTCTGCAGACGATCATCGTACCCAGCGTAAGGAGACTGATTAGCCGAATCAGTTCCTCGTTACAATGCCGTCGGGCCGTACAAAAAGCGGAAGCTGGCGTCAAGCCTCTGCGATGACTTCCCCTGACAAGGGCTTGCTGCACCCTGGGCTCGATACGGTGCCTCCTTTGAGACCTTTTCTTCTTCTTTTGAAGATGAACCGGCGAGGGAGGGGGAAACAAGACCCTAGTGACAGTCGTCCCGTGCTATTCTACTTAGTTGTCGAACTGTGTCTAAGTACGTATGTTTTCTTGCGTCTAGTGCCATCTTTCTCTCTTTCTCATTTTGAATACGGGCTCGGTTACGCTTTATATAGATGTATATCAAAACAGCCATTCATTCTAATGCGCCTTGCGAGGTAACGAGCATTTTATATGATTGGAGCATTCCTAAGGAATTAGGTCTAATGCGCCTCACGAGGTAACGAGTCAAATATTGGGGGAACGATGGGCGTAGTCGAGTAGCGCTGGACGGACGTCGGTAAACTAAACGGTTCCATGGTCGCCACTCCTCATATTGGCTGCCGTGACAAAAGCTAGCTCAGTCGAAGCAACGTATATTAGCGTCGATCCTCTTCCGCGATACGCCTTCGCTCTGAGTCAGATCATGGACTAGCGCTTTCTAGCTTCCAATTGTCAGCATCTCCTCTATCCGGATCCAGGCACCTCCTAGGTAGGCCATTTGGAGAAAGAAAGGGAATAGGTAGCTTCCTCTCCTCTCAAGGCAGTTGGGTATGCAGGCGATGCTGTTGAGAAGGGAATGGATCCACGGGTAAGGGTATACTTCAATTCTTTCCAAGCTAGCCAGCCCCACCGACCAGAGCGGCGGAGGGAGTCTAATCTTCTCAAGCACAGCTAGAGAAAAAAAGAGTAGTTAAAGCCGCCCTATTTGAAAGCTTTTCACGGCGTTAAGAAAATAAATCAATTTCATGCTAGATATGTGCCCCCTTACTGTTAGGGGCTTATCCCGCCGAGCAAGCATCCCAATTGGATAAACAAACTATATTAACAAGCAATTTCATCCCTTTCAAAGATATGGCTGCTGCAAGCAAGATCGCTACGTAGCTACAGCTAGGAACCAAGCAAGCCCTAACACTGGTGAAGCAGGCAATGCTAAGTCCTCTTGTCCATCTCTGTCAAGCAGAAGCTAAGCAGCCGGTGCCAAACAAAGTCAAGGTCTTTTAACCACCTTTTTCATCTTGGCAGTCGGCATCAAGTCCAGATTGAAATCCAGATAAGCTTCCACGACGAGTAGACATATGTCAGAAGTAGCGGCTGCAAGTCAAGTTTTTTATGATGGGAAAAAGAAGAGAGAGTGGGAGTGTGATTCCGTCCTACTGAACCGGAATGGATAGCGGAACTCGCCTGGTGGGTTACGACTGAATCAACCTCTACTGGCTCCCCGGAGGGATGGTTTGCTCACCTACCAATCAAATTCCTTCCCTCCATCAGTCCCACCCACATAGTAGTTCGGAATTATAAGTAGGAGGCCTCCTACGTCAAGTATGGTTGTTTTCTTGAAGGAAGCCAGGGCCTGTAAAAGTAACTGCGGATTAGCTGACTTTAGTTACTTTTAAAACAGGAAAGACATACTTCACGTATCGAGGGAGAACTGAAGCTGCTCTTCCGGTTCATCATCTCTTAAGCAACTCCTTTAGCTCCTACTGTTTTCCCAATAAACTGTTCGGAAAAGAGTGCTTTTAGTACTGACAGAAGAGGTAAGGACCAATGCTAATGTGGGGCCTGACCGAGTAAGCACCCCTTTTCGCCAGGGGATGAAGTCTGGTTTGATAGAACCAGGGGCTGCGCGTAACTCTTTAGTGGTCTCGGGGACTCGAGGGGGTTCTTCCACCGCCCGCATCTTTGTTTGAATCACTGAAATAGTCTAATCGGGCAGGACTGGAATTCTGAAAAGATGGAATGTCCCTATTCTAGTACAGGTTCTTGATCGGTATAAAGAGCTTCACTTTGAGTTGGTTTGACCAGCGCCTTGACAAGGCTCTTGCACCCAGGCCGGTGCAGAAGAAAGAGGAGAAAGTAAAGAAAGGTCTGCGCATGACTAAGGCTGAACGGTAGAGCGGCAATGAAAGGCTGAAAGATGGGCAGCTAACTCCAACTATTCTTAAATCTCTCGACCCCCAGTCCATTCAATGCGACTATCGACTGATTGAATCGTGAATAATCAATGGGCTCAGCTAGCTATCGCGTGAAGGAAAGGGCATTCAGTTCGGGAAAGTGGGATCGTCGGAAATTAACTTGAATTCGGGCCAACTATTCTTAAATCTCTCGCCTTTGATTGAGCTATCCGACTTAAGCTCTCACACCGGCCTACTACTCTTACTGAGTTGACTCGCTTACCGTAGTTCGAGAAGGAAACTACTAGTAACATTTATTAATACACTTCAAGATCGGTTTAAGTTCCAGTTCCTGCTGCTAACGGGGAACGGCACTCCGGCACCTACATAAGGGGTTCTCCTTCCCTCCAACAAGACTAGTTGCGACTGACAGCAGCTTCCTGTATTCCAGATTGAGTGGGATCGCTACTAGACCATCCCTTTTACAGAAGCCACTGACTAGCTATCAAAGGAAGTAACAAGCCAACCACATCAAAACAACTCTGCTCCACCAATGCATTGAGAAGGACTCAGTCAAAACAGCAAGATGGAAGATCTTGCTTACAGATGAGAGGCTAAAGAAAGGTCTTCTTAAGAGCTGAGGAGTTTGGCATCTAAGTTCATTGAAAGATGGTTCGAAGGCCACAAGCATAGCAGTAGAAGAGGGGTACCTCAGAGAAATGGGAAACTCAACACCATCAGTAACACGGCGATAGGCCCTAAGAGAACTAACTGGGAATAGGCCTAAAAGACCATCCAGGATGCTATCAAAGAGACCGAACCTTACGAATAAATAAGAAGGTGCTCCAATAGCAAGCATTGGCTCCTAGCCCCAACATCAATTGATTGAAAGGAAGTGGAAGCAACTTGATAATGGCTAGAAAGAATGCGCTTTCGAGCCTTGCCTTCCTACCGCTCTTGACAACCTAAGAGGGGGCTCCTCAATCACAGATGTAGGAGAGGAATACCGCTCATTCAATGAGAGAATGGCGATGAGAGAATAGACTCATTATGATTGAAAAAGTGGCGATACGCCACATCATCAAATGAGTAGAATCGACTAATTACGAAACAAATACTATTGAGTAGTGTAGATTCATCGAAGAAAGCAAATCAAGGACTGAACAAGTTAGGGATGAGCGAACAAGCAACGGATGAGCGCGCTAGCGCTACCAGCCCCAGTTCGTGTTAATTGCGTTAGCCTTTACATATATAGGGCGTTTTCTTGCTGCATACGTTTTCTTGCTAGGAGAAGAAGATGAGATTAAGAATCTCAAATAGAGTCTAAAAGTCATTCTGTTGAATATCAGAGGGGGAAGAATAGAAAGACTAAGTTTACCTGGTCGATCATAGAGTAAGATTCTGAACGAAGTTAGCCCTTTTAATCAATAAATGCTACGATGGTTTCAAACTAAACAGAGGAGGATTGGAAGAGGCTACGAAGTAGATATGCTCAACAGGCGTAGTTAAGTAATGTCAAAACAACGAGAACAATAGCCCTCCCAAGTCATTATCATGAATCACCCTAGCCAGATTGGAAATGGTTAACCCGGTTAACGCTTTGACACTTATAGTTGACCGCCTATTGCGAGTATTAACCTCAATTTGCACTAAGCGAGTATTAACTCCATGCCTTCTTCTATGAACTATTCAAAAGGACAGAAAACAGGGTCACTAAACGGGATATGCAAGCACGGGATTCCCTACTTCCGGATAGAGAGGAAGCGCTAAGGTCCATCCCCAACATGGATTTCTGTTCCGCCGACTGAGACCACTTCCAAGTAAGAGCGCAAGCCGACCATACCATCTTTGCTGCGGAGGAACCTACATGTGAAAAAAGAACCGATCATACGAAGAAAGCCTTCCCAAGGCTTGCTGCCTATGCCAGATGCTCCTTTCTTTGGAACTACTAGTTAGTCTTGCCTATGAAAATAGAATAGTCAAATAAAACTAAAACGAAACCGTTGTTAATGCTTGTAGCTTGCGTGTATGAGAGAAATGCCTCAGGCATTTATTTCTTATGCGGTAAAGACAGAGTCACTGAAGGTATCTGAGGAAGGGAGAGCGACCGAGTCAGTAACCAGTCCGAACAGGCTATCTTAAAAAAACATATCTGTCTAGTCGTCCCAAAAAGCGGTAGCGAAGGGGCTGGTAAGACGAGCGAGAGCGGTAACTACTGTGAGTGATTCAAGGCGTGCCGGTTAGACCAAACGGTTAATTTAAGTCGCCACCACAAGTCGTCAAACTAATAGAGACCCGGTTCCATCAACCTAATCCAGAGATGGAACGTAGAGCAACCCAATCAAAGATAGCCGGTGAGACCTACTCCTACTCTCCGGCTTGTTTGGGGAGAGAAGCACTAGCTGATCTCCCGGCAGAAACGGACAGGCATGAATGAGACATCTACATTTTGTTTGCTTGACTAAGAAGGGGGCTTACAGAGGCATTCAACTTGACGGGGAGGGACTGAAAAGGCTAAAGCTAAAGCAGCTGGAGATGGATGGAGCGATCAACCACTAGAAGGTTATTCTCGGCTAGGGGAATTCGATCCATTTAGAAACAGAGTGCGGGTAGCTATGATTGAAATCAATCGATAAGATAAATTATATTAGTAATAGAAGAAGTAAGCATCCAGTAGGCTATTCCTTAGTAGACCTATCAGTAGACAGAGTCAGTAGCTAGAGAAGGAGAAAGGAGAGTGAAATCTAGGTGGTGCATCATAGTGGTTAGAGTCGTCTTGGCTGGCGTAGGGCATGGATCAAATCCAGAGACTTCCGTGCTCAGTCAAGCTGCGGTAGCAGGAAGATGGGGGAGCTAGGCCCTATAGATAGAAGGAAGGAGACCAACTTAAGGCTACAGTCCACCTAGCCGTCCAGGCCCCCATGTCTACCCTGAAGGAAAGGTGAAAAGAAGCGCCCTCTGCGAGCCGATGGACTGGCAATCCTATATCCTATGCAAAGTAGACCAAATGCAATGACTAGACCAAAGCCGGTAGAGAGTAGAAGGGAGACAGGGGAGATGAGCACTAGTAGAGGAGGCCTAACCCAACCTAGAGAGAGACGTTATTCAAGAGAAGAAGGAGAGCAATGCTTCACAGAAGGTTGAGACTGAGCTATCCTTTGCGTAGACATAGCGTCAGTAGCTAATCAGTTGAGAAATCCAATAGGATCAGAGAAAGAAGCTGTTCTAGTGAAGCTAGTCCAGTCTTGCTGCGTGAAGATAAGAGAGAGAAAGCCTAGGCTCGTGGAAAGGCTGAGAGGACTGGGCGGCCTATAAGTGGAAGCTAAGGTGATGGTTCGCCAGGAGGAGATCGATTGAGCCCGAGAGGGAAGAAGGCCTACCCCGCCACGAACTGAGCCCTTGTAGCAGCACTACGCTCTAACTAGAAGAGGGAAAGAGGAGAGGACGCAACCGAAGGCGAGTCTGTCTCCTATAGAGATGCGGTAATGGACTAAGGCACAGATGCTTCAACCAATCTAGACTAGCCCAAACCAATTTACATCTTCGTCTGAGTTGCATACTTTCTCCGAAACAACTACTGCATGTGCTTAGCTTAGGACTGCAAATGCCTAGTAGGAAGAAAAAATGACACGCGCTGGAATGGCACACTTCACTGGATAGAGAAAGAAGAAGAGAAGAGGCGGGGGTGCTCAATCTGAATGAACGAAGGTTGCACAACTACCAAATAGAGATGATTTGTTTTTAAATCCATTTAGGGAGATAAATCCCGATCGGGGGAAGAATACTTAGTTATACAGGTTGCAGGAATAGGAGCGCCTCCAGAAGCTTGTTCACTCCTGATCATTCCCGCGTCTGGTGGCTCAGCAAGAAAGACCTCTTTGTCTGGGAAGTCAGCGGCGGTATCCACCTCCCTTTCTCCCGGTGGGGCAGCGTAGCTCTACTACTACCCAACTATCCAACGCGTCTCCAATCAGCCTTGCTTCGCCCTCGTGTCCGTAAGACCATGACGACCCACTTTTTTGCTTAATTTCCTATCTACATCAGGGTCGGAAGCTCCTCCTCCTCAAAGGTCTCGTAAGGATTCCTATAAGTAAGTATATCAAGAGGAGGTGCAAAACCCCCGCCCACAAAAGCCACTAAGCCATTGTTTTTTTGTATTTCACTACCCGTTTAGGGGCTAAGTGGGGGTATTCAGTTCTTTACCAACAGCAGGAGCTGCCTTACCTTCTCGTTGAGCTGACGGCCCGGCGGATCCGTTTCAAAGCGAAAGAAAGGAATGGGAGGAACGATGGGGTGGGTTGAGAATGACGTGGAGGTTGAAAAAGAGGCTATTCGTGATTAGGTTGTTGTGCCTATCCTATCCTATCTATAACTACTAGGCGCCTACTATCTATTCTATATGAGTATAGGCGTGTGTCCACTGACTCCGTCGTATCAAAGTAAGCTACTTCCTTTGGCGGATCAACGCGAGAAGGTTCATTATTTGGTTTGTTCCCAAAGTAGGGGTCTGTTAGTTAGTAGCAATAAAATTCCTGTCAGGGAGATCCTTCCGATTCTTAATCGCTTGACGGAGATCAGCCCCACCTGGGATAGAAATCGCGGGCATACGTTCTTAGTTTCTTTTGTCATTCTCCGGCCGTTGCGCTTCTTCGCGCCTATCATTCACTGTCAACTCATTCAGATCTGTATTGTAGGGAGGCTACGCGCCTTATCGAAAGAATGACATCTTATCGCTTTCCATATGTTCCTCGGCGGGTTAGTTTTCAAAGAGAAGCACCCTTTGACACAACACAGGAATGGGGTCCATTTAGATACTACTCTTCTGTGCAGTGATGCCCTATCTCGTTAGCTTCACGGCTAGGAACGCAGAGAACGTTCGTGTGTTGGTCCTAGCCAGTCAGCTGCATGTCTCAATGCACTCACTACAAGTGATATAGGAGCATTCCTGAACTATATTGTTCCTGGGTCAGAGAAAGGAAAAGAAGAAGTTAGGTGCTTCGCCTGCAGATGTTCAATATGAATAAATGATTTTCTAAATTTCTGAAAAGGCGAAAGCCGCTGCGGGGGAAGATGACAATACTTATAGCCTAGTGTCGGTCCCCCCCCTCAGGTGGGTAAGATAGGGCCATTGTCTCTCCAGCTTTCGCCTCTAGTCCTCAGCTTCGTCAAAGAGGGCCGGCCCTCGGCTCAGCAAGTCAGAGAGTTGGGCCTATAATTTATTAGAATAAGTAGGCCCCGGTGATCGGAAGATTAAATAGTAGGTAGTTCTACCCTCTTTTGTCAGCTTCGATGGCCCCATCCACTAAGGGATTCGAGTCAGAAAGTCTTTGGTTCCTAGAAGTGGGAACCTCTGCCGGGTAACCTGGTAACTCAAGAAAGCAAGGAACGCCTATGCCGCGACCCGTTAGCTTCGTTCCACTCATTAGACCAGTGCTCCCCTCAAAACAATCGTGCTTGCGCCGTTTCTCGTATCAATAACCTTAGCTAGCGACCTGTGGGTGCGTATGGGCAACAAGTCAAGGTTAGGAATTCATATCTAGTCGAAATGAAAGCATATGAACAAAGACTATCACAAGAAATGCAGCGAGAATAGATAGACATGTCATCGCGTAGAGGAGAAGTTTCCACCGGGATCTTTGGAATAGCTTTTTCGTCCTCAAATCTTATCTTCAATCGATCTCTTCCTTTTGTTGGGGACCCCGGTCCACCAGTATTGGTAGCGGGAACGGGGAGGACCGGAAAAGTCTAACCCTTTTCCTGGAGTGCCACGCCATATCCTTCTTTGATCTATTGGAATACTGTACACGTATTAATAAATATTTTGTTGATCGTCTTACGCATTTCCTGGGTGGGCGTTCTCAACAGACTTTGCAAGTCCTTCTTTTTGCCTGTAAGTGTGAGCGCGGGGGTGCTGTTTAGCCTGTTCGGTCGGGAGTTGGCCGAGACCTAGACGCACATCATGTGTGGTCCCGGTTTCCGGTCCCCCGATCCACTTGTTGCCTGCTTGCTTTCGCACCTCGCTTACGCATCTACTTAGTTAGCATCCCAAATCAGCGTACCCTGCTTCTATTAGTAAAAACGGAATACAATCAGTACACAAGCGACTAAAGCTAGTAAGCTAGTATACATGCATTAGCCCGATTGCTTTAACAGAGGCTTTACCTCCAGGTTCCCATCTGTCCTGTCCAAAACTACGGAACTTCTCTGAAAAGTAGATCAGAACGTGAACTCCGAGAATTGGGGTATACAAGTAAACCACCTAGACCTGATATAGATGAGAAGGCCATGACCGCTAAACTAAAGGAGTCCTTTACCAAGTAAGCTACGCAACCGTCTTTACCCGCCGCTCAACCAAGGCTAATGACTCTTATCTTGCACTCTCTTTTAGCTTTGCTTATGCTTGACTTTGTTATCCGTTCACCTTTTCTTTACTAAACCTCCTCACCCGAGGCGACCTTCCTCACTCACTCAAAAGAAGAACATCCTTCTTTCTGTCTTGACAACTGCTCTTTCTACCGCAGCTACAAGCCTGACTTATTTCGTATATATATAAGGACCAACGACGATCTTGGAGGAGGAGGAGCTAATTCGGACTAGATGGAATGAAGGGAGATAAAGGAATGACCGCTGCAGAAGTTTTTACTTTTCTGCTGTTCGAATTGCATCTGAATCCGAGTTTGTGTTATATCACTATGGGAAGGCTTGACTTAGACGAAATCCGGGCGCTTCCTTTAGAGGAGGCCGTGGATGAAATCGAAGAAGCTGCAGAAGGAGTGTTGATCGAAGCTACAGCGCTGAAACTCCAGCCTTACTTACAAGAAGCTGGAGTTCAGCTGACTCCTTTGCTGACCAAGGATATAACCTATTTAATCTACATGCCTGGCTTCGAGTATCCCTTTGAAAGGGTTCTAGCGAGTTACAATAATCTTCTAATGCTGGGGGCAGAATCTGAGACCTTCGATCGTGCATTAGAAGTCGCCCATAATGTTGTTCCTCATCTTTTTTTATTAAATTGAGAAGGAGGAGGAGAGAAGAAGGCCTCGTTAAGAGCATGATTATGGGAGTTATAGTTATAACATTTGAATTTATCTGAATAATTATGTCAGTACTCTATGAAAAAAAAAACTATTATTGGTTTTTTTTCGATAATGTCTACCACCTGCTTCTCAGGATGGCTTCGTTTTCATACTCCATCTCCATTGTTCCACGTTCTTCTAACTATTGTACTCACTTTGCTCCTTCTCTGGGTTTATTGGATAAAGAAAAAAATGCACTTTCCATTGAAACTCATCGTTCATGTTTGTATTATGCTCCTTCTCAGTCTAGTCAAAGAGGCGATCTTTCAGTGGATGGCTGCTGCAGGGGCCATGATCTCTGTCGCTTGCATGATGGATGCTGGAGGAAATGACCATTCTTCGGGTTGGAGTGGCTCCTGGATTGACAAATGGGTCAATAAGGAAGTTGAAAGTCGGGAGCAGGAGACCACTAGTCAACCAACCGGGGAGGGGGAAGCAGGGCCATCACATCCCACAGCGGCTGCTCCTACTCCCGAGGAGCTGCAAGAACGAATCAAAAAGTTTATAACTCGGTTTTCTAAGCAGGCCCCTCGGAGTGACACGCTTTCCCATATTTTAAAAAAATTAGACATTGTTGTTTGTATTTCATTTTTTTCTTCCAAGCCCCTCTTAGTTAGAAAGCACTCACTGAGTTACTTACGGAATTCAAAATATCTCTCGACGCCGATCATTTTTTATGTGTCCAGGTCGATCAGAGGTTCGGCTTGCTTCTCCCCCACCTTTTTAGCGTTCTGGGACCCGTACCGTAATAGTTAGCCTTTCTTCCACCAAATACACCTATAATAGGAGAGAGGGGGTATACAGCGAAAGAAGCGTCGAAGGGCGGTCCTCCTTATCTTATCCAGCAAAACACGTCCATAGAAAAAAAAAGAAGGCTAGGCAAAGACGACAGAAACTAGGGATTCTTTTCATCCATGCCTGAAGCATGCTTTTATAGTACGTGCTTCCCTCTCCCTTACTACGGAGCTGCTTTAGGATATAGCGGAGAGTTGGGGGGCGCTCGTCGTCTTGATCATCAATGATCCATTTAGTCATTAGACTCAAATCGACATAGTGGATTTGATGACTGCCCCCTCGTATATCTCTTTGACTGCATTCTCCATCTGTTGGATTAGGTCCCATTTTTTTGTTCTTCGATTCTCGCTCCGGGAGTACTCAAAATGTCTTCCATGATATCCGATCCCCCTATTTTGGGCTATCTCCGGTTGCAGCCTCGGCGGCCCAAAGTCGGGCCAAGGCTGCTCGGGATTGGCCCCCCCAGCGGGAAGCGGGTGAGCGGTATGAGCCGCCCCGGCTGGAGCCGGTTCCTGAGCCGCCAGGGGCAACCATTGCCTGTATAAGGCCGCCTCGTTTTCCGCAAGAGATCGGGCTGGCTGGCTGGCCCCCGAGCCTTTCAAGGGGGGGCCAGCCTCACTCAATTCGAGATCGAGAGAATCATCCACGCAATACGCGACAGGTATTAAAAAAGAATAAAGTAAGAAAATGAAAATAACAAAGATAAAAGAAAAAAAAGGTTTTTTCTCATTTTGTTTTGAAACGTTATCAGCATCTATCTTTCAGCAACAGAACGGGAATATCTTTGTTTGATCAGGTCTGCTTACGCTTACCTAAGGTAAGCTTAGCATTGGACCTCCCAACAACTCCCATTTTAATTTCCCATAGCATAGGTCCCTGATGGCTATTCTAAAAGCAACAGGGTTCCAAACCTTTTGTTAAGAAGGCGGTCTCATGGACCGGTCGCCTTTGGTACTTTTGTAGTAAATTGAGTTCAGTAGCGCCTAAATAAGATAAGAAAAAGAGGGCTATAAGTAGGCCGTTTGCTATTGCTATAAGGGCTGCTCGCCTTTTTACGGCTTGGCTTCGCTATCGCTCCTATGTAATGGTCGGCCGGGAAATGCTTCCTCCCATACCTGAATGCCTACAGACTAGAAGCTTCGCCAGAAGCAAGCAAGACGAGTAAGCTAAAATCGCTTCTACGACAAGGCTCGTGTAGTACTACTTGACTTACGAGCTCGTGTAGTACTCGTCCCTATCTCTAAAGGGGCTTATGCACTCCACTCGCTGTCTACTAAACGAGCGTTAGAGCGAGCGAAGCCTTCCATTTAGTGGCTTCCCCCCTTTTCCCTCACCCTACTCTTTCATTTCCGCTTAAGCTTCCCCGGTTTGTTTGGGGGATTAATTGATTGGATACCCGAGAACCATAATCTTTCCTAGGAACAGCTTCTACGACGATAGATAGGGGTCAGGTTTGGCATCTATGCCCCCTGCCCTCCAAACAGTATGGGAGCCTTTCAGCTCGTACTGCTCACACTCCTAGATCTTCACGGCACCTCCTCCACCATAGTGTGAGCTGGGAGCAGCTCCGAAAAGCTAGGCCTACTTAAAAATTCGCTTTCAACAACGTCAACAACACCACTAAAAAATGAAATATGGTTGCCCACTGATCTGATCATAGGTGAAATCCAATCCCTTCGCTTCGCGCCAGGCTTGGAAGCCGTAAGTCAGGCTCCCTTCGCCTCTCGGAAGCGAGAAAGCGAGCAGCAAGCAAGAAGCAAGGCCCCGCAATCCAGCAAGAAAACGCCCTATATATATAAAGGCGGCACGCTATTAACACGAATTGGGGCTGGTAGCGCTAGCGCGCTCATCCGTTGCTTGTTTAGCACTATGAAATTGCGAGTTGCGGCACTCACTATGAAATTCAAGAGCAAGAGCAAGAACTATTGAATTGCGAGTTGAGGCCCGCAATCCCCAAAATGTCTATAGTAGAGCAATTCGTTAATAAATGTCAAGAACCAGCAAGAAAACGCCCTATATATATAAAGGCTAACGCTATTAACGAATTGGGGCTGGTAGCGCTAGCGCGCTCATCCTAAGCTTGTTCTAACGAATGAATTGAATAGTGCCGGAATTGCTCTGGCTGGAACGGAACGCCAAGCTTAACAGCAGCGAGCTCCGCAACAAAAGCGAAGCGAGCATATCAGAGAAAGCCGTTGCGCTAGCGCGCATCCGTTTTGAAGCAGGCTGCTAGTTGTAGCGCGCTAGCTAGCTACTCTTCCGTTTATCTCACCCTTTTCAGATGTCCACCCCGAACCGAAGGGGCGGAGGGCGCACAACCAACCCCTTCTCCGCTCCTTTCCTGAGCGTTTCACACTAAGCTATTCGATCCTGCCCTGCGCCTCTCTAGGCTTCGCTATCGCTCATGACTGGTATATGGATCTCTCTATGTAGTGGTCGGCCTTCCAGAAGCTTCGCCAGAAGCGACTAGTCGCTTCCCGAATGCCTCCTTCCTTGCCGCCAACGCACGCTACTAGGAGAGTAAGCAAGCTACCTTGCTTGCATTCTATTCTATAAGCGAAGCGACTTGTCGAGTCTACGAAGCTTCGTAGTTGCTTTCCCCCTTCGCCTCGCCATGCCACTAGATCCATAATGACCGGCGAGTCGGAACATGTACGAATATAACCACGCGGAGCGCCGGACCGGCCTATCGAAGAAAGAGATCATTGAGCCTATTTAGCCGTACCGTCGGGCTGGGAATCGCAAGAATGGAGAAGTCCATAAGCAAACTACTACCCTCGTCATTTAAGGGAAAAAGGCTTAGTCAAGTTCTGAATTAGACTGAAAGGGGAAGAAGCATACTTCAAGTTAGCACTACACCTAACAAGCAGCTTTCATTTTTAAAATTCAATTCAAATGAATTTCAATTCAAATTCATATTCAATTCGCCCTATTTATTTGACTTGGACTTAAGGTTCTACTTGATTTCGGCATATGATCGCCTATAAACCAGAAATCGGGAGCCTCTCCCGACCTTATATAGTCAAAGGCGAAGGTGGAAGGGGAATGTTCCGCCTTCTCATCTCGGAGCTGGGGTGGGAAAGACAGGTTCGGAAATGGCCGGATTAGCAGGAGGGAGGGCGGCCTCACCCTGAAACAAAGGTGTGCGTACATAAAAAAAGAGGCAGGTTATGCCTTTACTTGATAGGGCTCCTTCCCATCTATCTTGACCGGGAAGAGGGGGAGGCTCTTGCGGAAGCCCTGCCCGCCCTTCTCTATTTTTATTGAGGGATCCCTCATATTGATGATTCCAGGCTTCCCGGACTCGTAACAGACGGCTAGGAACAAGCAAGAAGAGGGTCAGTAGTCTCTGCCGTTGCAGGTCCTTCTCCTTCCGCTGAGACGGCCCTCTTTTTGGTTTTGTTCGTTCACCGCGGCACGTGACGGAACGGAATGAATCAAAAGCGGAAGCTGGAATAACTCAGAAAGAGAGTGGCGCCTAGCCGTTGAGAGCGTCTGTTGTCTTTGTAGAGGAACAGTACGATCTTGGACTGGCCCCCTTCGCATGACCTAGAAAGAAAAAGAAGTCCGTGCTACTATAAGGCCTCTAAACTCCTCCCTCAGGACACTGTTGCCTTGCCATGGGGACGGGGTAGCCCCGACTTCCATAGGTCCTTGGTTCGACCTCCTAATGAGAATGGAGGTCCTTGCGCGGGCGTCTCATCCCTAAGACTTGCTTGCTCTGTATGGAGTGCCCCGTGGTTCCTCGAGTGCCAGCCGCAGAGAGGAATGCCATCAACTAGGGCGCTATTGGCCACTAACCACTCGCTCGCCGGCCGCTCGGGCTCCGCGTTTCAAGTTCGTTATCCTAACCGTCTCCTCTGCTCCACCGGGAGCCTGGCCCCTTCTTCTATCTTTTCTACTGCCTTGCTCCTCGGCTCCCTACAGCTCCAGCCGCTCGCTGTAATAGCTTGCTTCTCGGGTGGCTCGCACCCCGGGTGGTGCGGCTGAGCCAGAGTGGGCTCAGCAGTCGGCCTATGTTTCCGGGCGCACGCGTAAAGGCATGATTAGTTCCACGAATCTCACTGCACTGACCATAGTAAACTCCTTCTCGTTGTACCGAAATAGAGGTCTGATTTGAACGACCAGGTACAGCATCACATTTGACACCTGAGGAAGGTACAGCCCAACTATGAGGTACATCAGCAGGTGTTACAATAAGACGTAGATGAGTGTTTGCTGGTACAACCACTCTATTGTCCACTTCTAATAAACGTGATTGACCCAATTCTAAATCATCTTCTGGAATCGTATAACTGTCAAAAGTGAGTGAGTCTTCATCGGAACTGTTATAGTCCGAATACTCATAAGTCCAATACCATTGATGTCCAATAGCTTTGATAGTAATGGCTGGATCTACTACTACCTCGTCCATTGAGTATAACAGAGCAAATGATGGTATAGCAATAAACATCGGGATGATACTAGGAAATATGGTCCGAAGAATCTCGAGAGTAGTTCCATGAACAATCCTTTGCGGGATTGGATTCGTTTTATAGTGGAAATGCCATAAAGCGCGAACCAACATCCATGATACGAAAACCAAAATCAGAATGAGGAAGAAAAAGATATCGTGATGTAAGTCCATTATTCCTTGCATCATAGGTGTTGCTGCGTCTTGAGATCCTAATTGCCAAGGTTCCGCAGCATCACAAGGAGCAATTGTGAGGAATAGCCATTCTAGAACAATCATTTGGTTTGGTTCATTCTTTGACTGCTCCGCTCCCGCAATAGAGAGACTTGTCGGAAATCGCCGGTTGGGTTTTCCAACCAAGAAAGAAATGGGATGATGCACCCTTTCGCAAACTCTCCA